GAAAACTCCGATTCGGTTCGAGCCGTAGCAAAGCATGTACGTATGTCTCCCAACAAAGTACGAAGGGTAGTTGATCAAATCCGTGGTCGTTCCTATGAACAAGCGCTTATGATATTGGAATTCATGCCATACCGTGCATGTAACCCAATACTGCAGGTGCTTTCGTCTGCAGCTGCTAATGCGAGTCGTAATTCCGGATTGAGCAAAATCGATCTATTCGTAGAGGAAATTCAGGTAAATGGAGAAACCTCTTTGAAAAGATTTCAGCCCAGAGCTCAGGGACGTGGTTATCCCATACGTAAACCTAGTTGTTGTATAACTGTTATAGTGGGGTTAGCCAATAAAGGGGAGAAACCTTCCTGAATTTTTATACGAAATCCGGGGAATGAATACATTATATGGGACAAAAAATAAACCCGCTTGGTTTTAGACTTGGTGTAACACAAAATCATCGTTCGTATTGGTTCGCAAAGCCGAAAGAATATTCCAAACTATTTGAAGAGGATAGAAAAATACGTAATTGCATCGGATTCTACGTGCAAAAGCATATAAAAAATTCTTCAAATTATGGGGGAATTGCACACGTTGAAATACAGAGAAAAACAGATTTAATCCGAGTTGATATATACACAGGATTCCCGGCTCTATTAGTAGAAAATCGTGGGCAAGGAATCGAGCAGTTGAAGATTCATATACAAAGGGTACTGAATCCCGATGGGGATAGGAGACTTGGAATGACTCTGATCGAAATAGATAAACCCTACAATGAGCCTAATATTCTTGCGGAGTACATTGCCCTACAGTTGGAGGGTAGGGTAGCCTTCAGAAGAACAATGAAAAAAGCAATTGAATTGGCAGAAAAAGGAGGTATTGAGGGTATAAAGATACAAATAGCAGGGCGTCTTAATGGGGCTGAAATTGCTCGTGTCGAATGGGCCCGAGAAGGTAGAGTCCCTTTACAAACTATTAAGGCCAAGATAAATTACTGCCACTACGCGGCCCAAACGGTATACGGAGTATTAGGAATAAAAGTTTGGGTATTCCAAAACGACGAATCATTCTCTGGTTCCAATTAATAAATCTAACAAAAAAAACTTGCTATGCTTAGTGTGTGACTCGTTGAAGATTTGACAGAAAAGTTGAAATTGCTATAGCTTTGGTATCGGAACGAACCGATGAATCGACCGAAGAAATGAAAAAAATATTGCGTTAATATTTATTCGGTGTTTCCACAGGGATAGAAAGGATTTTCCCGTGAAACGAAACAAAGTATATAAACAATCGGATGGTTTGCCGAGAAACAAGGAGTTCGGAGCAGTGTTGTAAAGCATGTAAAAGGAGGGGGAGTACTGAGATCTAGTAAGAACTGAGTTACTCGATTGGCTAGGTACAGGCTCCACTGCAAGGAAAAAAACCTAATCGAAAAAAGTGTCAAACCATCTAAACGAAGGGATTCGCGGATAATATTTTGTATGAGATCTCACTTATCCGTTGGGATGGGATGGCGAAAGAAACCAATGATTTGATTGTACCAGTCATAATTTAGTGAAACCAAATCTCGAATTATTACAAAGTATAAAATTGTTTGAGAGTAAATATTCGCACATGGATTAGAATCTTTAGTATTTGTAGGGAGCTGTTCACCACGAACCTGAGAATTTTATTCATGAGGAGCCGGATGAAGAGAAATCCTCATGTCCGGTTTTGAAGTAGGGATCAGAAATGAATCGACTATGACCCCAAAAGAACAAAATTTCGTAAACAACACAGGGGAAACTTAAGGGGAATTGCTACTCGAGGCAATTCAATTAGTTTCGGGAGATTTGCTCTGCAAGCACTTGAACCTGCATGGATCACGTCTCGACAAATAGAAGCTGGACGGCGGGCAATAACTCGTTATGCTCGTCGCGGTGGGAAGTTATGGATTCGTCTATTCCCAGATAAGCCAATCACTATACGACCTGCAGAAACACGAATGGGTTCTGGGAAGGGATCCCCAGAATATTGGGTAGCTGTGGCTAAGCCCGGCAAAATACTTTACGAAATAGGTGGTGTCTCCGAGAATGTTGCTAAAGCTGCAATGAGAATCGCTGCATACAAAATGCCTATACGTACAAATTTCATCACTTTGGATATCGGTAAGAAACGGGAGGCACGATAGACAAAGAAGCACTATAGAATCGCGTATTGTACTTAAAAAGCCCCCCCCCTCTTTATATTCAATTTGGAATTGTTAGAAACCCGAGGAGGGGGGGGTGAGATTCACTAACAAAACAGAGAAATGATTCAACTTCAAACTTATTCAAACGTTGCAGATAATAGTGGAGCTCGGAAACTAATGTGTATTCGAGTCATCGGAGCAAGTAATCGTAGATACGCAAATATTGGTGATATCATTATTGCTGTGGTTAAAGAAGCCACACCCAACATGCCCGTGAAGAAATCAGAAATAGTTAGAGCAGTTATTGTACGCACTCGTAAGGAATTTAGACGCAAGAACGGTTCAATGGTAAGATTCGATGACAATGCAGCAGTTGTTATTAATCAAGAGGGTAATCCAAGAGGTACTCGTGTTTTTGGTCCTGTCGCTAGGGAGTTACGAGAATTTAATTTCACGAAAATAGTTTCACTAGCCCCAGAAGTTTTGTAAATTGCCTCATTCGTACAATCTTATTGAGCCGTTCCATTTCATGGATCCGATCTTCGGTAATAACAGATTCTTGCCGTAGGAATAGCTACATATTCATCATTTGATGGAGATATCGACGCATATTCGTTCAATTTCTGGGAAAAACACTGAAAGAGAAAAAAATACTTTTTCTTTCTTGATCAATTAAAGGAGTTTGTATGGGTAACGACACCATTGCTAGTATGATAACATCCATACGGAATGCGAATCTGAGTAAGATAGGAACGGTGCAAATACCTGCTACTAATGTAACTAGGGGTATTGCGAGAATACTTTTGCAGGAAGGTTTCATAGAGAATTCTATCGATAATCGACAAAATAAGGATATTTTGATGTTGAGTTTGAGGTACCAAGGGAAGGGCAGAAAATCGTACATAACAACTTTGAGACGTATCAGTAAACCCGGTTTACGGGTGTATTCTAGTCATGGGGAAATCCCAAAAGTTTTAGGTGGAATGGGAATCGTAATACTTTCAACCTCGGGTGGGATTATGACGGATCGGGAGGCTCGACAGAAAAAAATTGGGGGAGAACTTCTATGTCATGTATGGTGAAATGAACAATAAAATCTGTTTCAACGAGTTAGCTACTTCTACCGGTATCAGTCGATTCAAAGGGAGATTCTTTTCCTGATGACAAAACAAGATTTAATTGATATGGAAGGTATGGTTACGGAATCACTTCCTAATGCAATGTTTCGAGTCTGTCCAGACAATGGATGTCAAGTGCTGACGCACATTTCGGGGAAGATAAGGCGGAATTATATACGGATATTGCCAGGAGATAGAGTGAGAGTAGAACCCAGTCCTTATGATTTAACTAGGGGTCGTATAACTTACAGACTTCGCGCGAGATCCCGGAACGATTCAGAAACAAAAACATGAGAAGGAAAGGGAGTAAAAAAAAAGGAGGGGGATAAAAGTGTGAAGATACGTGCTTCTGTTCATAAAATTTGTGATAATTGTCGATTGATTCGTCGTCGGGGCCGAATAATGGTGGTTTGTTCTAATCCGAAACACAAACAAAGGCAGGGTTAGTTTAGTTCGTTAGAAGTTTGCAGTGCTACATATATTACATATATCAAACCATGCCAAAATCAGTGAGAGGGATCAATCTACGTAAAAATAAGCGTAGATTACCTAAGGGAGTTATTCATATCCGAGCAAGCTTTAACAATACAATTGTAACCGTTACAGATATACGCGGACAGGTTGTTTCTTGGTCCTCTGCCGGTGCTTGTGGGTTCAAAGGCGCAAAAAAAAGTACACCATTTGCTGCTCAAACTGCCGCGGAGAATGCTATTCGGCCATTAGTGGATCAAGGTATGAAACAAGTTGAAGTTATGATTAGTGGTCCAGGTCCAGGAAGAGATACAGCATTACGAGCCATTCGTAGGAGTGGTATACTACTTAGTTTTGTACGTGATGTAACGCCCATGCCACACAATGGATGTAGACCCCCCAGAAGAAGACGTGTATGAATAAACTACCTCCGATAAAGATATTGATACGGTTCAAGACGAGACGGGAGTATCCACTCAAACATTGCAATGGAAATGCATTGAATCTAGAATCGAAAGTAAACGACTCCTTTATGGACGATTTGCTATTTCACCTTTCAGAAAAGATCAAGCCAATACGGTGGGAGTAGCTATGCGTAGGGCATTGCTCAACGAAATTGAGGGAGCATCTATTACATATGCCAGAATTAAGGGTGTTAAACATGAGTATTCCACAGTGATTGGTATTCAGGAATCGATTCATGATATTCTGATTAACTTGAAAGAGATTGTTCTGAGAAGCGATTCTGATGAACCCCAGAAAGCATATATTTCTATCTCGGGACCAAAGGAAATAACAGCCCAAGATATTGAGAGACCGTACTCCATACATGTGATTGATGATACGCAATACATAATGACTTTGACCGGAGACGTTTCGCCAAGTATTGAACTAAATATTGAAAGAGGACGTGGGTATCGCATAGAGAATCCACAAAAGTATCAGGACAGTATCTTTCCGGTTGACGCCGTATTTATGCCAGTAAGAAATGTGAGTTACAGCGTTCATTCCTTCCAGAGTGGGGAAAAGACAAAGGAAATACTTCTTCTTGAGATTTGGACTGATGGAAGTATCACTCCGAAAGAAGCGCTTTATGAAGCTTCTCGAAATTTGATCGATCTATTCATTCCTTTGACGAATCCGGAGAAAGAAGAGAATCTAAACGTGAATGAGACAAACGAATCTAATACACTTTGTTTGCCTCTCCAATTCGTATCACTCAATATAGAGGAAATGACAAAAGATGTTGCTTTTAAACACATATTTATCGATCAGTCAGAGTTATCTGCTAGGGCTTATAATTGTCTTAAAAGAGTCGATGTACACACCATAGCGGATTTATTAAATTATACTGAGGATGACCTGATAAAGATAAAAAATTTTGGGAAGAAATCGGTAGAGCAAGTTCTAGAAGCTTTAGACAAACGTTTTTCGGTCGATCTACCGAGAAATAAGAATTATACAAAATTGAGATAATTTCTATTTCTCGGTAAATCCACGAAGAATCAATTGTATCGCTAGATACCCCCAAAAAAAAACCTTTGCTTTGGAACGAAGATTTTAGGGTACTTCCACTCCCTCCAACCCATCTGATTAAATATCTGTCTCTTATCGAATCGCTGTATTACACGTTATGGGGGATTTGTGAGCGAGAATTCTTAAAACAATCCTAAAGTAAGGGATTTATCGATCGGTAGAGCAGCTCCAATACCTAACCAGAGTGCTACGACGGTACCAATCAAAAAAACTGTTGTAGCTACTGGGCGACGGAAAGGGTTCTGGAATTTATTAACATTCTCCAAAAAGGGGACTGTTAATAACCCTGCAGGTACCGCAGCCATTAGAAGTACACCTAATAATTTATTCGGTACTGTACGAAGTATTTGAAAAACCGGAAAGAAATACCATTCCGGTAATATTTCCAAAGGTGTTGCAAAGGGATTGGCAGGCTCACCAATCATTGAAGGTTCTAGAACTGCCAAACCTACAGTGCATGCAATAGTACCTAGAATAACTACTGGAAAAATATGCAAAAGGTCGTTCGGCCAAGCAGGCTCTCCATAATAGTTATGTCCCATTCCCTTGGCTAGCTTAGCTCGTAGTACAGGATCACTCAAATCGGGTTTTTTTGTTATTGGGATAGGTTCCAAGGGGTCTTTACCCCCCCCCCCCCCCCGAAGAATCGGACATGATGATTTCTTATCATCCGGCTCAAGCAATAACCAGAGGAATCTGCAAATATATTATTGAAAAAAATATATAGAATTTTGTTTAATACTCATAATCCAAATAGATCTGATTAACTTCCTGGATAGTCTCTTCTTACTCGTGTTTGTCGCAAGTACAAAATTGAACTCATTGATTGTTTTGCTTGCCAATTGTATTTCATTAGATCGTTCTTATTGTTCCGATAGTTTATAGAAAAACGCAACGGAGATGAATGCGTTTCCATACTACGATTTCCACGCCGAAAAGGTGAGCCGATTCGGATTTTACGAAATCCTACTTAATTCTGAAATTCGATCATCGAATCGTATTTCCCGATAGACAAGCATCCAAGTTTTTATCCTTCTCGCGAGAAGAATAGTTGGGGGAAGAAACGCACGACTGTATCATTCTCTTATGCGACAGATTTGATGAAATCACTGTTTGGCGAAACTAATCATTGAGTAGAGCCACACACTCCCATAATCCATTTTCCTTTTCATAAAATCTATTTGAATATGTGAATAGTTTCACTGAAATGTGCGAGGCAGAATCTATTACTAGTACTCATACTATTATTGTTGGTATTGCTAGGGTATATGAATGCAAACATGGTCCACACGTCTTTTGTGAATTACAATGGACCTGAAATACCTTGCTTACGAATCATTGAGAAATGCATTAACATAAATATTGCAGTAAGAAGTGGCAGTGCAAAGGTGTGTAAACTATAGAAACGAGTTAATGTGGATTGTCCCACACTCACACTTCCTCTTAATAATTCGACCAAGGGAGAGCCAATTATTGGAATAGCTTCGGGTACACCGGTTACGATCTTGACAGCCCAATAGCCGATTTGATCCCAAGGTAGAGAATAACCTGTTACACCAAAAGATACAGTTAGGACCGCTGGAACAGCACCAGTAACCCAAGTTAACTCACGAGGTTTTTTGAAACCTCCTGTCAAATATACACGAAAGATGTGTAAAATCATCATTAGAACCATCATGCTTGCGGACCACCTATGAACCGATCGAATGAGCCAACCAAAATTAACTTCCGTCATTATATATTGAACGGAAGAAAAAGCTTCGCTCACAGTAGGGCGATAGTAGAAGGTCATGGCAAAGCCAGTAGCTACTTGAACTAAGAAACAAGTTAAAGTGATCCCACCCAAGCAATAGAATATATTAACATGCGGAGGGACATACTTGCTCGTAATATCATCCGCAATCGCTTGAATCTCCAAGCGCTCTTCGAACCAATCATATACTTTATTGGGATAGGTTGCGAGAGCCCCCCCCCAAAAAACCGTAGGTGATTATTTGTAATCTCACGGCTCGAGCGAGAAAGTACTGAATATTCAGAACTAAGTATTATCGGGTAATACCTATATTTTCTACCCGCCATTGTCTCAAGTTGATTTTTCTATCCGTTTCCATTTCCCGAATTCTTACAAAAAATTGAGCAATCTTTTTCCTTTCTCGTGAAATTCAGTCTCAGGATTATCTTGTTTAAATCTTAGCAATTATTTGTGAACCTTAGGTTCTTACCATGACCCGATGACTTCGAAGAGAAAGATGCAATGGATTGGAATCTTTCTCATCATTTGCTCAATGAATTTATCGGTTCGAAAACCTTGGTAAATCGTTTCGTAACGTACGATAATGATCGAGAGACTGAGAAGCTTTGGTGGATCGATCGATAACGGAGCCAAATGGACATGTTCACATGAATATTTAACCATAGTTCGAGCTTCTATCACTTTTGCGCTTCAGACGCTGACGATTTTGCAAGCGTTTGGCAAATCAGAAACCTCTTTTGATGTAATTAGAGAGATCACAAAATACTTTGTATAATTGGTAGTACTGATCGATTCAGACAAGTCACACACCCATATTCGAAAAAAAACCTTATAATTGATGATTACACGATTGAACTGCCCCCCCCCCCACTGATATAGAAAAATATCTCCGAATTGCCGCGATAGCGGCAATTCGTTCTCCCGTTTGAATTATATGTATTACCAACTCACTGGGACTCCATCCAATAAAACGGAGGAATTGTATAATTCCAAAATAATAACTAAAAAAACTGCAAACAGAGCCATTGCAATACCCATAAGAGGGGTTGTACCCCAGCCAGGGGCTACTTTACCATATTCTGAATTCAGTGGTTTCAGTATGTCACCTATACCGCTCTTTCTACCCCTGGTTTTAGGAGCGTCACCAATCATTTGTGTAGCCATGGAATCCACCAAATCTAGTTGAGATTTATTAACTTTGTGCACTATCATCGTATTAGTGATATACATCGGAAACATACCATTATCTTGGAACTACTTAACAATGGAAACCGCAACTTTGGTCGCTATCTCTATATCCAGCTTACTCATTAGTTTCACTGGTTATGCCCTTTATACTGCTTTCGGACAACCTTCCACTCGACTTAGAGATCCTTTCGAAGAACATGAAGACTGAGATGATTGATGACTCTCCCATGATAGAGAGTCATCGGTCACGTGAAAAAATACACGATTTAATGGTAAATTTTATTTCTTTCCTTTACTTGGTACCTTGGGTGGTTCCCTAAAAAAGATAGCAAAGAAAATGATTCCCAAAGTACCTATCAACAAGAATGTATAAACCAATGCTTCCATATGTTTGTATGTTGGATAAAAATTTGCAGAAGATTTACGTATCGATTGAATAATTGTTCTTCTGGACGAATCAATGAAACTGAAGAATTCCCTTTCTCTGGTTTCAATTTGTCAAGAGATAGAAAATACAAATGGTTTCTACTCTCTATCTCTTGGTTGTTAAGTCTCCCAGTTTCTGGAACGCTCCGAATTCAAGTTGAGCATCCAAGTCAGGATCAATACCTGCGAAAACATCTCTAAAGAGTGTTCTAGCCCCATGCCAAATGTGTCCAAAAAAGAAAAGGAGAGCAAATGTGGCATGGCCAAAAGTGAACCAACCTCGTGGACTGCTTCGGAAAACACCATCAGATTTTAGAGTTGCACGATCGAATTCGAAAATCTCACCCAATTGAGCACGTCTAGCGTATTTTTTCACCGTAGCCGGGTCATCGAAGCTAACCCCGTTGAGTTCACCACCATAGAATTCGACGGTAACGCCTACTTGTTCAACACTATATTTGGATTCTGCTCTTCTGAAAGGAACGTCGGCTCGAACGGTTCCCTCCTCGTCTACCAAAACAACCGGGAAGGTTTCGAAAAAGGTGGGCATACGACGGACGAAAAGTTCTTGTCCCTCTTTGTCTTTAGAAACAGCATGGCCCAACCAACCGACAGCAATTCCATCCCCATTATCCATTGCCCCAGCTCTGAATAAACCACCTTTAGCAGGATTGTTACCGATATAATCATAAAAAGCTAATTTTTCAGGAATTTTGGACCAAGCCTCCGATAGATTGAACTTTTCCGCTTTGGCTGAACGGATCCGTCGATCTATTTCTTGCTGAAAGAATCCCTGATCCCACTGGTAACGTGTAGGACCGAACAATTCTATTGGAGTTGCTGCGGAACCGTACCACATGGTCCCGGCCACCACAAAAGCGGCAAAGAAAACAGCAGCAATACTACTAGATAAAACTGTTTCAACATTCCCCATCCGTAATCCTTTGTATAATCTTTGTGGAGGACGAACACTAGGATGAAATGGACCCGCCAATACACCCAAAATTCCTGCAGCAATATGATGAGCAGCAATTCCTCCCGGTACGAAGGGATCGAAACCCTCTGCACCCCAAGCCGGTGTCACAGGTTGTACCTTCCCAGTCAATCCATATGGGTCAGATACCCATATCCCGGGACCAAATAAACCCGTTACATGAAAGGCACCGAATGCGAAACAAAGCACTCCGGAAAGAAATAGGTGGATGCCAGAAATTTTGGGCAAATCCAAGGAGGGTTTACCTGTTCGCTCATCCCGGAATAGTTCGAGGTCCCAGAAAACCCAGTGCCAAATAGCTGCCAAGAATAGCAAACCTGATAATACAATATGTACTACAGCAACACCCTCGTAACTCCATAGACCGGCATTAGTCACCGTTTCTCCTGTAATACTCCATCCTCCCCATGATTTTGTTATTCCTAACCGAGTCATAAAAGGTATGACAAACATACCCTGTCTCCACATTGGATCGAGGACGGGATCAGAAGGATCAAAAACAGCTAGTTCGTACAAAGCCATTGAACCTGCCCAACCCGCAACTAATGCAGTATGCATCAAATGCACGGAAATCAAACGACCGGGATCGTTTAGGACAACAGTATGAACGCGATACCAAGGTGGACCCGTGACAATACCCCTTTCTCAAAGAGAGTTAAACGCTGCGCAACTTTATCTTATTCTGAGAATGCCGCTCCGGTAACATAATCGGGATCGAACCTTTCTTAATCATCCCAAAGGTCAACACTATAGAGAGAGATACTTATGAATTTCGTACCAATAGAACTAAGCACAAACATTTTAGCATTTATGCGTTCGAGATCACAGTACAGAGATTGGTCCCACTTGTGCAGCGAACATTTCATGAAGAAGTTCTTGCTATTGATTACGAATCGCTTATCGAACACGATGCTCCAATTCTATCTACCACACTATTACGATATTCTTCGGATATGGTACAATAAGCTCATACCATTATGTTTTCAAATCAAGGGAGTTGTATTCATTCAGTTTATGGGGACGAAATATATGCCTATTGGTGTTCCGAAAGTTCCTTTTCGTCTCCCTGGAGAAGAAGATGCTGTACGGATTGACGTATAGTGCAACTCATCAAATATTCTAGTTATACGGAACCCACCCGGCATTCTATCCGATCGAGTTGCTTGCCATTCACTTGAAATTGATGAATATTTGTCAAATGATTCGGAGCGTGAAATCAAGGTAAAAGATTTATCAATTATTGAAATCTATGGTTAGTTCCAATAAATGAAGCGTTCCAACTTCTATCAATTCTTTAATCAATAACTGAATCACGAAGTGATTACGGGATCTTAACTATAAAAAAAAAAATTGTAATTATTCGTTTATATGTACGAATAAGGATCGGATGAAACTTTTTTCTTTATGGAGTAGAGCGCAAACCTAAAGATTTTTATAAACAACTATTTTGTGAATGAGGATTTCTCGTTGCATCTAGAAATATTTGGACAAATGTGACAATGCATCGACAATACTGCAAGTTCGATGGGTGGAATCAGAGAAGCAGAACCGAACGATGAGATGTGATGAAGTCCCGAACTTTTCACAATAACTTGAGCTGAGCCGTATGCATTCATAAGGTGCTCGTACGGTTTCTGTAAAAAAAGAGTGACAAATTTATTTCAATCAATCGACTTCATCGAGAGAGACTACTTCTTTTGGGTCAACAAGTAGATGACGAAATAGCGAATCAACTTATTGGTATTATGATGTACCTCAACGGAGAAGATGAAAGCAGGGATATGTACTTGTACATAAACTCCCCAGGCGGCGCAGTTTTAGCCGGAATCTCTGTCTATGACGCTATGCAATTCGTAGTACCTGATGTACATACGATTTGCATGGGATTAGCGGCTTCTATGGGTTCCTTCATCTTAACCGGGGGAGAGATTACTAAACGCATAGCACTACCTCACGCTTTGTGCCAATGATTCTTTACAAATGTCTGCTCCAAGAGGGGCAAAAACAGCACGACATATTGTACACATATGTGAAGAACTCAGTACGAGAATTCTTTATTTCATAAGTTTATTCTAGCGTCATAAACCCGTTCCGGGATATAGACTGGAACTTGCGACTAATGATTCAATCAATAGAACCTTGGAATTGCTGGATGGGGATGGACACGGCAACACCCACATAGCAACAGAACAATCATAGTTTTTAGTTTTATACACTAACAAAGATGGTTTTTGGATCGAATATGCTCCACTAATCTCGAGAAATTTTGGATGTGGAATCCATATCCGAGCTGTATGCACTAGTAGATGCATGTACAGTTCATTCATTTTATTCTGAGTTTTTAACAAAAAATTAGGATATTATTACAACTCATTCACTGATAGGGTAATGATTCATCAACCAGCGAGTTCTTATTATGACGGACAAGCTGGAGAATGCATTATGGAGGCGGAAGAAGTCTTGAAGCTTCGCGATTGTATCACCAAAGTCTATGTGCAAAGAACAGGTAAACCTTTATGGGTTATTTCTGAAGATATGGAGAGGGATGTTTTCATGTCGGCAAAAGAAGCCAAAGTCTACGGTATCGTCGACCCTGTTGCTGTCGGGAATGACTCTAATCCCACAAATAATTAGGAATATCTTTATTTTCGCATGAAGGTGCTGCTAAGGTCAAGTCCTATCCAAACCCTTAGATTCTGCATGCAATTTATGATGCCTACCATTCAGCAACTGATTCGAAACAAGAGACAACCAATTGAAGATAGGACCAAATCTCCTGCCCTTAGGGGATGTCCTCAACGTCGAGGGGTTTGTACTAGGGTGTACGTGCGACTCGTTTGAATCAAAAATTTTTAACTATATTGGGGTCAGAATTGCAGAAGAATCCTCTGAATTTAGTTATAAAGTGAAGATACACCATTTTTTTCTCATTCCAAATGGAATTTATAGTTTCTTTTGGTGCAAATCCAACCACCTCCGTTTGGGACGGAGTGCCATTCCTCAATGGTAGAGACTGATCATCAATCCATTAAGCGAGGATTTTATCTAAGGGAAATTTGTTTCCCCCATTCTTTGCGATGCGATACTGCTTGCATTGTTGCAGAGACGGAATAAAACGGTCAGCTGTCCAGCCAACTCTTCAATAACGTGCCGCTAATAGTAAAATTATTCTGCGATAATATTCTATATATCCCCTACTTAGCTGGTGGGGAGAGCAAAGAAACGGGAATTGTACAGATGACCCATACTGCTTGATAGAGGGAGTAGCTTCGGCATCTAAAGGGGACCCAATCGTTGAAGGAGGAACTATAGGAACGAAGTAATTCATGGTTTTGCTCAGGTGGAGGTTTCACCCCTCCTCCGTTGAGGGGGTACCGAACCCGTAGAAATCATGGTTGGGAAGGTTATAGCAGCAAAGGCTTTTGGAATTCTTACTTCATACACTAGTAATCGCAGACGTTACCAAAAATTCCCGATTATATTGTTGCTGTTACAATCACTACTGCAGTATCATCGGGTAATTGGCATTCTATCAGAAATGCAGAAGGAGTGAACAATTCTTTTTACGGAACGGATAAGAGTGCAGGAGGGGACGGAGCGGTACAAAAACAATAATTTATTTTTCTCATTTTTCGATTATTAGCAATTCGAGAGGGTATAATAAAATAAATGACTAGAGTCAAACGTGGTTGTGTGGCACGCAAACGCCGCAAAAATATTCTTACGCTTACATCTGGATTTCGGGGAACCCATTCAAAACTTTTTCGAACTGCCAATCAACAGGGAATGAGGGCATTGGCACTATCTCATCGCGATAGAGCCGTGAAAAAAAGAGATCTTAGACGTTTATGGATTACCCGGGTCAATGCATCGGCGCGGAGTAATGGAATTACCTATAATAAATTGATCCAATATCTTTATCGAGACAAAATCCTTCTCAATCGAAAAATACTTGCCCAAATTGCTATATTAGATGGATATTGCTTCTCCGAGATAGTTAGAAACCTGAGGGAGATGTGAGAAAGAAACCTCTCCGAGTGGATTCGTGGAATCACTTCGAAGAGGTTTCAACCCAATAAGTAATAAGAGTCTTTGACACCGATAACTCACTGATTAAATCTCATTATTGAGGAAGGGTAATAGAGCCAAAATACGAGCTCGTTTAATTGCTACAGTCAATAAACGTTGTTGCTTTGAAGTCAATCTATTCATTCGTCTGGATAGAATCTTTCCCTGCTCACTAATGAATCGGCGAAGCAAATTTATATTCTTGTAATCAATGAATTCTCCGGCTCTGATCGCCGGGACACGTCTACGGGAAGATCTTCTAGATTTGTTCATAACCCAATTTCATAAGCTTTTTCTCAGTATTTATTTCTTCACTTCCTTGTGAATGGTGTGTTCGCCGCAGTAGCGACAGAATTTTCGTAATTCCAATCTAATTGGTGTATTTCGACGATTCTTTCGGGTGGTGTATCTGGAAACGCCCCGATTATTTCCCACACCACCTCGGACGCAATCGATACATTCCAAATTAATTGTTACTCTCACCTCTTTGCTTTTAGCCATAGTTTTGTTCAAAACCCCAGGTTTGTCGAACCTATTGAAAAGTATTAGTGGACATCAACAAGTTATAGAAAAGTAGAGCATTGTAAACGTTCAATAAGATCCAGTGAGGAATTCCTATCGAGTCTTTGCTATTTGCTTAGCCAACCCGAGGATTGAAAGATTGTGATACATTCTTCGTTTCGATTCTCAAAGAAATGTAAACACTAAAGAATCCGGAAAGAAACGATTAATTTCTATCAATAAACCAGCCAGAAATCCGAACCACAATGTGGCCAAAACCGGTGCTGTAGATAAATAGGTTTTTACATCTTGCATTATGGATCTCCCCCCTTTTTGTTTGTCGAAAATAATCCGTTCCATTGAGTCACCCATATCTCGTACATTCATACGTATCGTGCCTTGCACTTTCAACCCAATCAGGTAAAGGTAGGAACTATAGACATAATAGATAAAAACAGTGCAAAGAAACGAAAAAGATTTTATTGCTTCTCCCACCCGTTGTGTTCCATCAAAAAACTATAGTAGGCTAGGCATGGAACGAAGAGAGATTGTACAATAATTATAGATAGGTTTTTAGGGATGTAGCGCAGTTTGGTAGCGCGTTTGTTTTGGGTACAAAATGTCGCAGGTTCGAATCCTGTCATCCCTATTTTTGTTGCATATGCATGCGGAAAAAAAAGATAAAAAGAATATATATATATATATATATATATATATATATATATATATACACGTGGGAGTATCCAACTACGGGGTTACTCGATAAACGCTCTTAGTTCAGTCCGGTAGAACGCAGGTCTCCAAAACCTGATGTCGTAGGTTCGAATCCTATAGAGCGTGATTCATCCAGTACTACTTTGATTAAAGATGTAATCGCTGGTAACGAAATCCCCGATAGCTCACAATCAATTCATTATTCAAAGATCTAATTGATCTCCACGTCGATATTGTAGATACGCGGTTACGAATAATCCAGCCAGAGTTATTGGGATTAGACCCAGTACGATTCCAGACAACAAAGCTTCAACCATTTTTTTCCTCGTTCCCCCTGTTGACCGAAGTGATGTGCAAGTCGATAGATTATAGTTTGTCGCATACCTCAAATCAATTTTTGAGAAATACAATGAAATCCTTATACCCCATTGAGTTCTTGCTATTACCGTCATCGGTACCATCACTATTTTAAATAAGTTTTAGCTTACTTAACCCTATAAACGGAACTGATGCTGAGGTTAGGACTCCGATTATGAACAGGATATAACTAAATAGGGTAAGCATAAGTGACTCGATAATAATAATGTAATATACATTTTTGTGGGGATATTCTATAAAAATAAATTCGTATAGAACTTGATACGCCTCGTTCAGAGAATATATATATATATATATATATATATAGATATATATATAGATATATACATCTATTACATCTATGTACGCATTAGTCGTTTGTAGCAGTATCGGTCGCCGTAATATCACCCGAGGAATTGGGAATCGGTTGAATCCAGATCCGGGTCGGTTCGTTCATATCCTAGTGTTTTCGCAGGGTGGAGCGAGCAAGCGATTGAATAAATTTCAAGTTTAGGGGTTGGTTCCAGTTCCTACTACTTCTGGTTCCGGAACTACAAGTAGTAAGAACTACATACACGTTTCATCGATTTTGCCTCCCAACAAAGCAACCGATTTTGAACTGGTTCAAGTAATTTATTACGATCTATTGATTCCCGCTCTCTTCACGAATGTTTTGACTCAAAAACCATATTCATCAACTTCTAATGAGTTCTTGGTTCATACGTGAAATAAAATATAACGAAGTGATTGTTCTGTTCGATACCGATCGAGCACATCTAATTCTTTCGTCCAATTCGTCTTGCTGCCCCATAGGAAGGTTAGTTATACTAGATTAGTGAATCTCTGAAATACCTTTGGTATATGAATGACAACCTAACGAGATTTTAGGAACGGAAGCATTAGCAGATCTTGCATCTCCTGATTCCATTCTTTCACGGGATCGATATTCCCTCTTTAAAAACAAATATACGCGGAGCTAACCATGTCTGGAAATACAGGAGAGCGTCCTTTTGCCGATATAATCACCAGTATTCGATATTGGGTAATCCATAGTATTACCATACCTTCTCTATTCATTGCAGGTTGGCTATTCGTTAGCACAGGTTTGGCTTACGATGTGTTCGGTAGTCCTCGCCCGAACGAATATTTCACGGAGAATCGACAAGAAGTTCCATTAATTACGGGACGTTTCAATTCGTTGGAGCAAATCGATGAATTTACTAAATCCTTCTAGGGGGGATATCAATGACTATAGATAGAACATATCCAATTTTTACAGTGAGATGGTTAGCTGTTCATGGATTGGCCGTACCTACAGTTTTCTTTTTGGGAGCTATATCGGCGATGCAATTCATCCAACGATAAATCTTTGAGAAAAAAATTGAAGCCATGACACAACCAAATCCAAACAAACAAAGTGTAGAACTGAATCGTACAAGCCTCTATTGGGGGTTGTTATTAATATTCGTACTTGCTGTTCTATTCTCTAATCACTTCTTCAACTAGGAATAAGAATTCATTACCTTATCTGGAGGAATAAAAACTATCTCATTATTTGTAACTGTCTGTGTCTAGAGGCACAACTATTCAATTCAAAAAAATTTCGAGAAGGAGTGGATCCAATGGCCAATACTACCGGAAGGATTCCTTTGTGGCTAATCGGTACCGTAGCCGGTATCCTCGTGATTGGTTTGGTAGGCATCTTTTTTTATGGTTCGTATTCCGGATTGGGATCATCACTGTAACAGAGGATAAAGAATGGTCTAGGGAAAGAGATTATAGATGGGAATGGGTGAGATACCTGCTGAAATTCGAGAATGAAACTTTACCTCTTATTCAAAGAGGTAAAGTTCCATTCTCGAAATGGTTACATGCACCGAAACATGAATAAATTAGATATTGGGATCGAAATACTCTTCTAATTCTTCTTTCGGTTAGTTGGTTCGGTATAGTAGGCTCTCCAAAAACTGAGGCGGAAATAGAACTCCCCCCGTGACAGAATCTTTTTTTAGTTATATATGAGTTCAAAATTTCATTTCAGCTAATTGCACTTTCTCGAATTGTTTCTTCTTAAGTACTGGAAATATCTGTGCCAGAATAACGGATCCAAAGAATAACAAAAGACCCTGAATACGTAATGGATCTTGAAGTACTACCTCTGCATCGCCTTGGCCGAATCCACCAACATTTGGGTTATTAGTTAGAGGTTGATCAACCTTTATGTATTCGCCCTCCGAAACAATAAGTTCTGGTCCTGGAGGTATGGTATCGACAACTTCACGACCATCTAAAATATCAGCGATCACTACTTCGTACCCACCTTTATCTTTGCGTGAAATTCTACTCACCTTCCCTGCAACTGAAGCGTTATAGACTGTGTTGTTGCTCTTACTACCATCTGGATAGATTTGTCCCCTGCCTCTATTTCCACCCACATGAATAGGATATTTCAAGAAATGGGCTTCTCTGTTGGTAGCTGGATCTGGTGAGAGAATCGGGAAAACGATTTCGCTATATTTCTTGCCTGGTACAGGACCCACGACTAAAATGTTTTTTCTGTCGCTACTATAGGGTTGAAAGAAAAGATCACCAACTTTTTCCCTTACTTCGGGAGGGATACGATCGGGAGAAGCTAGCTCAAAACCCTCTGGTAGTATGAGAACCGCCCCAACATTTAAAGAACCTTTCTTACCATTGGCAAGTACTTGTTTCACTTGCAAATCGTAAGGTATTTTAACAACCGCTTCGAACACCGTATTCGGAAGAACCGATTGCGGGACCTCAATATCAACGGATTTTTTCGCCAGATGACAATTGGCACACACAATTCGCCCAGTTGCTTCGCGAGGATTCTCGTAACCCTGTTGTGCATAGATGGGATATGCTTCCGAGGCAGATGACCATACTATTGCATCCATAATAATCATTACGGAAACCGATCGGGTTACCCATTTTATAATCAAGTTATTCAATCTTCTGCTTTGCATGGTTCGATTATCCGTTTGAAATAATTTCTGCAAGTGGGAGTAATACGTTTGCTTGAACTACTCTTTACTCGATTCGCGGCTTGTGCCAGTATACTAATGATAAAAATTAAAGATTAAAAATTTTCTGATTCTGTTTGAATCTATCCATGGATAAAAAGATAGGAGCGACTCCTATTCGTAGCAAAAGAGTTCTAGTCGCTCTATTCATTCATGGTATGATAAGTTGCTACGATGGAGGGCGATATACGGTTCAGGTGTCGAAAAATCAAGTATTTGAAAACTGTATCCAGAATCACTGGGAATGTCGAAACGAAACAAGAAATAACATGTTTGTTGTGAACAAATCCGAAACGCTCCAAGCAGAAACTTATTAGGATTTCCCAACCATGAGGTGAATGAAACCCAATACATAGATCAGTTAATAGAAGAATGAAAAAAGCTTTCATTGTGTCACTCAAACTATAGAATAATTCTTGAGCCCAGGAATTCAAAATAACGAGACGGTCCTTGCCTGGGATAAATAAGCCGCTCGAAGTAATAGAATAGATAATATCAGTAGATAAATGCAGGATAGTTCCAATACTGTTGCCATTACAATTTCTAACTAATGCAATGATTTGTCGATGTATTTCGTCACCCAGATCTTGCGATTGCCTTTCTAATGATGGACTTGCTATGATCTGATCTAACCAAGATAGTTCTTCAATTTCTTGAAGTTTTTCTAGTGCCTTTTCCTCCTGAAAAGATGCAAGAAAAACTTGGGACTGTTGACTATCCCACCAATGACTGATCCAAGGTTCTAACAAACATTTCTGAGAAGAAATGGAAATTGCTGAGGGGATGAGGATCAAATATGCAATATACTGCAGAGAAGCCAGTGCTTGGTACTTCGCCAATCTGAATTCCCGAAGTACCAATGAGCCTGATTGATTCATAGATTCTGCCTTGAATCTCGAGAAAGTACGTGTTATTGACCGAGGTAATAAACCTATTGACTCGTAGGCTGCTGTTGCTAATCCTGAGTCTCTCGTTTCTGATGAGGAGTATTTGTTATCGTCTCCCCTATTCGTAGGTGCAGGCGACGGGGAAAACAAATAGTAGCGTTTCCATATGTATAAATCATTCAGAGTTGCTTCGATCCAAGCCAATTTTCTATTAGTTCTTCTGGACAATATCTTCTCAGTAGTTCCTGTTGGAATTAAATCCATTCCAGAATTTCTTGCGTCGTATCGGTATCCGAAGAATTTTGTTCTCGGGAGAAGAAGATTCCGAACTTGATCCGCTATTACTACACTTGGGAATCGGAACATTCCGACCAAGTATAAACCAATTCTGTATTTCAGCAGACTGACATATATAATAAAAACGGAATTATTCAATTCTGTATTCGTATAAGAGAGAATGGATTGCCAGGAACGCTTTGAAGAGAAGAGCATACTTCTATACAAAAAAAAATCTCTCTTTATTTTTCGTATACGTTTGCTGGCCTCATAGGCAGTTTCTAGGCAGGGGTACGGTAAGATTTGCCAGTAGTACGAGTTGTTCATAGAATCTACTCAGAGTTTGCTGCAAAAGTGGTGTATCATCTATCTTTTCTCTCCCTCTTTACATCATATTCACATACTTGAGAAAATCCGATTCGATCGGATTTGTTTCAAACACCCTCAATAGAAATTTTTGGGGAACGAGCTAATTCAGCTGCTTCATCTTCCATTTCCTCAATCGTGGAATACTCCTCAATACGACTCAAAGGAACATCTTGTTGACCTTTTATTTTTGCATAGAGAACCCTACGAGGTAGAAGTCCTTCCCGGATCTCCATGCGTATTGCTTGGATATCCTTAATAAAGAATTCGATGAGGATACGACGATTTTTTCCAGGAAAGCCCCAACGAAAAAGGGATAACGTTCCTTTACGTTTGTCGAACCTGTTGTAGCCGCTACCTACATTCCACCAGATGGTACACCATAAATAAGAACTGGTGAATAAACCTGCTATGCCGTAGAAACACATAATCAGTCCTTGCGGAACAAAGGATACTTGGTCGGCTGATAGAAAGGGTATCAAATTGTTCTGCAAGTAACTGGAAAATCCGACAATGGAGAAACCTGACGCACCCAATGAAAGGGTAGAAGCCCAGAATAAATTACTGGCTTTGCGAGAGCCTGTTACAAAATCTACTCGAATATTTTTAGCTTGTGAGTTCGTTACGAAGCATAATCTCCTGGAAATTATTTGATAATACTACTCCAGTGGTACTGTGTTCTGCGAAACATCCGTTCACAGAAGTGAATGACCCGCTCCAGTCCATTCATTTAATTTTTCTTTCCCGGAAAGAATGGAGAAAGTAATAACATCCTACGTATTATTGTCTCATGCATGTAAGACATTACTACCCACCCCATCGATAATAACTACTTCGTGGTAGGGAATACTTTTCTACAGAATTTCGTCCCGTTCGATATATATGAAGAGGGATGCCATTGCAATAGCTGGAGAGACTAAACCTACCAAGGGTACAAAAATAGAAGGTAAATAAGAAGCTGTCATGGGGAACTATTCCAGGATAAATTTGTGTGGAAGAAGTAAATGTAGTACATACTATATTTTATCCGAAATTAAACCAAATAGAAATTATGTATTGTTTCCTTCCAGCACTGCTTCCGCAAAACATCCTAGAGAATATTCTTCTAATCGAATCTGTTACGAATTTTGGTACGGAAGACTAAACAGGTGAATGAAATAGTACTATAGATTATCTTTATCCGATGGAATAATCATCGAATCATCTGCAAGGAGCTGATTGGTAAAGCTCAAAAATTTCGCTCAAAACACCTTTCAGCAGGTTCCGTGGGACGATCAAATCAAGCAAACCATGATCGAATAGGGATTCTGCAACTTGAAAACCATCAGGTATTTTTTGACGCAAAGTTTGTTCTATTACACGTTTACCAGCGAATGCAATATAGGCTTTGGGCTCGGCGATGATGATATCCCCCAACATACCGAAACTTGCAGTAACTCCCCCCGTTGTGGGGTACGTGAGAATAGCTACATAAAGTAATTTTTTCTGCGCTTGATGGATCTGCAAAACTGAAGAGATCTTTGCCATTTGCATCAAACTCAACGTTCCTTCTTGCATACGTGCCCCGCCTGAGGAGCATACTATTATCAGTGGCATCGATTCTGCAGTAGCGTACTCGATGAGACGAGTAATTTTTTCACCTACCACGGATCCCATACTACCCCCCATGAATTGGAAGTCCATTACTCCGAGTGCAATGGGAATACCATTCAATCTACCTATACCTGTTTGAACAGCGTCGGTCAAACCAGTTCGTTTTTGGTAAAAAACAATCCTATTCTTATAGGAATCCTCGTCATAGAATTTTAGAATGTCCCTAGCGGTCATATCTTCATCCATCGGATGCCAAGTTCCACGATCCGTTAGAAGGTCAATTCTCTCTGTACTGCTCATTTGTAGATGGTACCCGCATTCCTCGCAAATTCGCTTGTTTTGTCGCAAAAATCTAACGTATAGCATGTTCTCGCAATTATCGCATCTAGTCCATAAACCTTTAGTAGTATCGATTCTAACATACCTGTCTCTTTCTCGCTCACTAAATATGTATCCTTTCGTAGCTTTTTCGATGAAGGCTCCGATTAATCCACCAAATCTTCGTTTATCTTCGAACCAATTCATTAAAGACATAAGGAGCTCCCCCTTTTCGAAGAATAGTTTGATACATCAAGCGCAAAAAAATTTGTAATTGTTTGATTCATCGAATCCTGAATCGGGAAAAAATCTTTTGAGAAAAAGAATGAAATTGTTCACGACCGTACACATGAGAGTACGACAACGTTATTCACTGAATCGGGGATTCGAGTATTTCGGAATTACGATTAATCAATCTTATGATAGAACGAAATCATCTTTTGAGCAGGGAGTCGGTAACAGAACAAGGATGGACATGAAAGTGATCTCGAAAAGGTTCGAAGGGATTCGAACCCTTGACTTCATGATTCGGAACCATGAGCTCTAATCCGCTGAGCTACAAACCCTCTTGTGGAGAAACTTTTGTGTTATTCCTTCACCCCAAACTTGGGGTGAAAGAATAATGAAACGATGAAGAGAAAGGAATTAAAAAGTATCTATCATTTCAAAAAGAAAGAAATTACAAAGTATCTATCGTTTCGTATTCAAATTTAATTTCTTTCCAGACCTCACAAGCAGCAGCCAAGTCAGGACTCCATTTTGCTGCTTCACGAATAACTTCATTACCCTCACGAGCAAGATCACGTCCCTCATTACGTGCTTGTACGCAAGCTTCTAGAGCAACTCGGTTAGCAACTGCGCCCGGTGCATTCCCCCAAGGATGTCCTAGAGTTCCACCACCGAATTGTAGTACAGAATCATCTCCAAAAATTTCGGTCAGAGCCGGCATGTGCCAAACATGAATACCTCCAGACGCTACAGGTAAAACACCTGGTAGAGATACCCAATCCTGTGTGAAGTAAATACCACGACTTCTGTCTTTTTCTATATAATCATCACGAAGCGAATCCACAAAGCCTAAAGTTACTTCACGTTCCCCTTCAAGTTTACCTACGACAGTACCGGCATGGATATGATCCCCACCGGATAAACGCAATGCTTTAGCTAATACACGGAAGTGCATACCGTGGTTTTTTTGTCTATCAAGAACTGCATGCATCGCACGGTGAATATGAAGTAGCAAGCCATTATCTCGGCAATAGTGAGCTAAACTGGTATTTGCGGTAAATCCACCTGTAAGATAGTCATGCATAACGATTGGTACGCCCAACTCTCTAGCACAAGCAGCTCTTTTCAACATCTCTTCGGATGTACCTGCAGTAGCATTCAAATAATGCCCTTTGATTTCGCCAGTTTCTGCTTGGGATTTAAAAATAGCTTCTGCCACGAACAAGAATCGATCTCTCCAACGCATGAATGGTTGGGAATTCACGTTCTCATCGTCTTTTGTGAAATCTAGTCCTCCACGAAGACATTCGTACACGGCTCTACCATAGTTCTTAGCGGATAAACCTAATTTTGGTTTGATAGTACATCCTAGTAAAGGACGACCATATTTGTTTAATTTATCTCTTTCGACTTGAATACCATGGGGTGGACCTTGGAAAGTTTTTGTGTAAGACGGGGGGATCCGCAGATCTTCAAGACGCAAAGCTCGTAGAGCTTTGAATCCGAATACGTTACCCACAATAGAAGTGAACAAGTTCGTAACGGAACCTTCTTCGAATAGATCCAAGGGATAAGCTACATAAGCAATATATTGATTTTCTTCTCCAGCAACGGGTTCAATATCGTAGCATCGACCTTTGTAGCGATCGAGACTGGTAAGGCCGTCGGTCCAAACTGTGGTCCAAGTACCAGTAGAAGATTCAGCAGCAACTGCTGCTCCTGCTTCTTCTGGTGGTACTCCAGGTTGGGGAGTCATACGAAATGCTGCTAAAATGTCTGTATCCTTGGTCTCATAATCAGGAGTGTAATAAGTTAATCTGTAATCCTTGACACCAGCTTTAAATCCAACACCTGCTTTAGTTTCCGTTTGTGGTGACATAAGTCCCTCCCTACGAATCGATTTGTACTCCAGCAAGGATGAGGTCTACCCGATGGGAAGAGGTTTCTCCACTATAGAAATTGACTGCCCCCTGGGAAGGTTCATTCAATCCCTAAGTAAAGATGTTTCCCAATGATGAAACAATATTATTGTATATTGTTCCATGCACGTAATGCAACTGGTTGTGTAGCTCTTGAGAAATATGCACTAGTATCTTTTGATTCACACAAATTGAACGGGGGGGTTGCAGTCCATATGTCTATGTGTATATGCATAGTACATATATCTATATAATATCTATACCATACATACATACATACATACATACATACATACATACATACATACATACATACATACATACATACATACATACATACATACATACATACATACATACATACATACATACATACATACATACATACATACATACATACATACATACATACATACATAAYATATATATATATATATATATATATCTTCTTGTACCCCTCCCCTCCTTTTCTACAAAATGGGGATTGGAGTGATGCATCCCACTATTAATTGATCTCATCGATACGGAATGTTTTTTTGTTACGATTCCATCGCAATAAACTTTTAAGAATTTCATGAAAAAAAATCCTTTATTTTTTGGAGCTTCCGTGCTTGTCGCTAAAAACATGGGAAGTATTACTCAAATCATTGGTCCAGTCCTTGATGTTGCTTTTCCCCCTGGCGAGATGCCGAACATTTACAACTCTTTAGTTATTCGGGGCCAGAACCCTGCCGGTCAGGAAATCAATGTTACCTGCGAGGTTCAACAATTATTGGGGAATAATAAAGTTCGAGCCGTTGCTATGAGTGCTACGGATGGTTTAACGAGAGGGATGAAAGTTATTGATACCGGCGCTCCTTTGAGTGTTCCTGTTGGTGAGACAACTCTTGGAAGAATCTTCAATGTCTTGGGAGAACCTGTAGATAATTTGGGTCCCGTAAGTTCCGATACGACATTCCCAATTCATAGATCTGCTCCCGCTTTTACCCAATTGGATACTAAATTATCCATTTTCGAAACGGGGATCAAAGTCGTGGATCTCTTAGCCCCCTATCGTCGAGGGGGAAAAATTGGGTTATTCGGAGGGGCTGGGGTTGGCAAAACGGTACTTATCATGGAGTTGATCAATAATATTGCCAAAGCGCATGGGGGTGTATCAGTATTTGGTGGAGTGGGAGAACGAACTCGCGAAGGAAATGATCTTTACATGGAGATGAAGGAATCTAAAGTTATTGATGAACAGAACATTTCACAGTCAAAGGTAGCCCTCGTATATGGTCAAATGAATGAACCACCAGGTGCTCGTATGAGAGTTGGTCTAACAGCTCTAACTATGGCAGAATACTTCCGAGACGTTAATAAACAAGATGTACTCCTATTCATTGACAATATATTTCGTTTCGTCCAAGCAGGATCTGAAGTTTCTGCTTTATTGGGGAGAATGCCATCCGCTGTTGGATACCAACCAACTCTGAGTACGGAGATGGGTACCTTACAAGAGAGAATTACTTCCACGAAGGAAGGATCAATAACTTCTATTCAAGCCGTTTATGTACCTGCGGATGATTTGACAGACCCAGCCCCTGCTACAACATTTGCGCACTTGGATGCAACCACCGTGTTATCGAGGGGATTAGCAGCCAAAGGAATTTATCCTGCTGTAGATCCTTTGGATTCGACGTCCACGATGCTTCAACCTTGGATTGTGGGTGAAGAGCATTACGAAACTGCACAGGGTGTCAAACGAACACTACAAAGGTATAAGGAATTACAAGATATTATAGCTATTCTGGGATTGGACGAATTATCCGAGGAGGATCGTTTAACCGTATCGAGAGCACGCAAAATTGAGAGATTTTTGTCCCAGCCCTTTTTCGTAGCAGAAGTCTTTACCGGTTCCCCGGGTAAATATGTTGGTCTACGAGAAACTATAAAGGGGTTCCAAATGATTCTCTCTGGAGAGTTGGATGGGTTACCCGAACAAGCTTTTTATTTGGTAGGGGATATCGACGAAGCGGCTGCTAAAGCTGCTACTTTGCAAACGGAGGGTTGAAACAAGTGACGTTAAATCTTCGTGTAATGGCGCCTAATCGAATTGTTTGGAACTCCGAGGTTCAAGAAATTGTTCTATCAACAAATAGTGGACAGATCGGCATATTACCTAATCATGCACCTCTCTTGACTGCATTGGACATAGGAATCATAAAGATCCGTCTCAGGGAACAATGGTCTACAATGGCATTAATGGGTGGGTTTGCTATGATAGAGAATAATCAGATGACTATTTTGGTCAATGAAGCCGAGAAAGCTATTGAAATAGATTTCCAGGAGGCTCAAGAAGCTTTTCGCGAGGCTAAAGCCAATTTGTCCCAAGCAGAAGGTAGGAAACAAATCATTGGAGCTAATTTGGCTTTTAAAAGAGCCAAGGCAAGGCTAGAAGCGATCAACGCAAATGCCTCAGATGTTTCTAATTGAAACTCTCGGTTCATGATGTCGTTGAATTAGATGCCATTGAGTAAATGGCATCTAATACAAATTACCTACTATTGGATTTGAACCAATGACTCCCGCCGTATGAAAGCGACACTCTAACCACTAAGTTAAGTAGGTTCATTCGTAGTATATCATATTGTTGGTGTGGGATGTAGGCCCACGCACATACATACGAATCATCAATATAGAATTGGATTAAAATGATATAGAGTATTGTCTATTATTCTTGACAAATATATAGGTAGAGATATATTATGGGGAAAGGGCTATAGCTCAGCGGTAGAGCGCCTCGTTTACACGTGCGCCAATGATTATCGGGAAAAATTATCGAAACCTTCGATTCACGATTCGATCAATTCGTGAAATATTATCAATGTCTTACTTCTGGATTTAATCCGGAAGGAAAATAGCTTGACACAAAAAGATTTGAGTCTGTATGTGCTCAAATCTCGATCAAAATCGATATGGTTAATTCTTCATGATTTCAATGTCATTGCATGATGGAGGCATTGCGGGGGACTCTAGATATTCTTATCTTCGCTCCATGAACTTCGAGGTGTATGATGTCCCACACATATGAGGCGATAGAAACTCTTTCACGAGTAAATCCATGTATGGAGAAATAACAAACCTAAGTCAATATTTCTTTCTATCTCGAAAAACTTTGGGATTGCTTGATACTTCCAAGCATGCGGAACCATCTCATTATTGTTACTGTCATTGTTACCACTATGAATAGATAAAAGGATGGTGGAATGACTGAAATCGTTTCAGTTGATGGATGAGCCCAATGCATAAAGATGAAATGCATGTTGGGTTCTTGAAGCAGTTTAGAACAAGAAGTTTGATTCGAACTCCAGTTTCGAACTGTTTTACCGAGAATGTCTACGGTTCGAATCCGTATAGCCCTAATTAACACTTATATTTTACTCATCAAAAATATAATGAATTCCTTTGTGAATGGAATTGGTTCTGCGAATAACCCAGTAGAAAAGAAAAAAACATTTTTTGTGATGGTACAGCTATAACCACAGCCTTTCAATAATAACGTAGATTCGCGCTATACCCCCTCTCTCTTTTGTTCGATAAATAGTGGAGGGGTATAATCCATAAGTGAGAGTTTCAAATGTCTCGAGTCGAATGAGATGGACCTAATGAAAAGCACCTAGATCCATTACTCTATCGAGTTGTTTCACCATGTGCAGTGGACAGCAATCGGATCCAGGAGGGAGAGAATCAGATTGCGAATAAGATCCATAGGATCCAACAACTATCTATTTTTTATTCATGGGGAGATTATCGCAATGCTTCAAACTCAAGAATATGAGTATTTCTGGATATTTCTACTCCTTGTTGGTTTCTCTCTCCCAATGATTTATTGGATTCCGGGATTGATAGCACCTGCGAGTAAGGGACCGGAAAAATTGACTAGTTACGAATCGGGTATAGAACCTATAGGAAGAGCTTGTATCCAATTCCAGATTCGCTACTATATGTTTGCTCTAGTCTTCGTAATTTGTGACGTTGAAACTGTTTCTCTTTACCCATGGGCAATGAGTTTCTATGATTTTGGAATATTATCTTTCATTGAAGCTTTAATCTTTATTCTTATCTTAATCCTGGGTTTGGTATATGCATGGCGGAAAGGAGCATTGGAATGGTCTTAAATTTTAGAATTTTTATTTGCAGGAACAGCTCGGAAGACAGATCCAGTGGAAGGATCGTGAATGATACAGAAGTTTTTCCGCTCGATGGAACTATTACAAACTCCATCGTTTTAACAACTTTTAGTGATTTTACAAACTGGGCCAGGCTCTCTAGTTTGTGGCCGCTCCTCTACGGTACAAGTTGTTGTTTTATTGAGTTCGCCTCACTAATTGGCTCAAGGTTCGATTTCGATCGTTATGGTCTAGTACCCAGATCCAGTCCTAGACAAGCTGATCTTGTCATAACAGCTGGCACTGTAACCATGAAGATGGCTCCGTCTTTGGTTAGACTTTATGAGCAAATGCCCGAACCCAAATATGTCATTGCAATGGGAGCATGTACAATCACTGGAGGTATGTTCAGTACAGATTCCTACACCACGGTGCGTGGAGTGGATAAACTGATTCCCGTTGATATTTACTTACCGGGATGCCCACCTAAACCGGAAGCTATTATAGATGCTGTGATAAAACTTCGTAAAAAGATGGCCCAGGAGATATATGAGAATAGGAAAAGCATCCGACAAGGAAGTAGATATCTTACTCTAAATCACCGATTCAGTTTGATCGCGAACCCTGATGTGAAGTACAATCAACAATTATTCAATCGATCTTCGAATCTTGCGAGAATTAACGGGTTGGCGCTCGAAGCACTTGGGAAGAAATCTACAATTCCAACGGTTTCCACGAAAACGCTTGAATGAATTCGAAAGAGAAAGGACAACATATAATATGCCAAAAACTTTTGGGAGTGACAACAGCAAAATACGGGGTCGATTGTCCACTTGGTTGATCAAGCACGGTTTAACTCATAGACCTCTAGGTTTTGATTACCAGGGTGTGGAGACTTTACAAATAAGATCCCGGGATTGGCCCTTCCTAGCCGTTTCTTTATATGTCTATGGTTTCAACTATCTGCGTTGCCAATGCGCATACGACGTCGAACCAGGTGGCTTATTGGCTAGTGTGTATCATTTCACGAAGGTACGTGATGACGGGGATCAACCTGAAGAAATCTGTATCAAGATCTTCGTACCAAGAAATAGTCCAAGAATTCCATCCGTTTTTTGGGTATGGAGGAGTGCCAATCTTCAAGAACGGGAATCTTATGACATGCTGGGAATTATTTATGAGGATCACCCATATCTCAGACGTATCTTGATGCCTGATAGTTGGATGGGTTGGCCTTTACGTAAAGATTATATTGTACCTGACTTTTACGAGCTGCAAGACGCGTATCAATGATATGCATATATATGCATATCATTGTACATACATATGTGTATGCACGCATATAAAAAAATTTTGGATCCACTTCATGTGCATCTGATTCTTGTCATGCATAGAGGTGTGCCAGAAACCAGATTTGAACTGGTGACACGAGGATTTTCAGTCCTCTGCTCTACCAACTGAGCTATCCCGGCCATGTACCTTTGATGCATGTTACCACTAAAATCAGAATAATGTCAATATATATATATATATATATATATATACAATTTACCATTCACGGTTTCAGTATTTCGTTCTTATGATTCACTGACCAATCAGTTAGTTCGGGAGCGTTGTTAAGCCAATGGGGGTAGAGGGACTTGAACCCTCACGGTCAAGCCAACGGATTTTCTCCTTACCACGATTTGCATCGTTGCTGAACTAAACACAGCTCGTAAGAACGGACTCTCTCTTCATCCTCGGCTTGAATCATTTGCTGGGGAGTAGCAATCGCAACATCAACTGCTGCTACGTCTTCCTCCACTACATGACCACTAGTGTCGCGATCATAAGCATTCTAACAGAATGAGATGATAGTTACGATTAAAAGTATTGAGGGGGGAGGAAAAAATTCTTCTCGTTAGGATGGTTTCCTTTGAGTCTCTGCACCTATTTCATCGACAAAATTTGGCTCAGGATTGCCTAACGCATTCATCACAACCTAGGCTTCCCTGAATGTGGAAACAGACACTCGGTAGATTTCTCCACCGAGGCTCGATTAGATTAAGTCCGCAGCGTCTACCAATTTCGCCATACCCCCCTTGAGTTTGTACAGCCAAAAATTTCTACTGAAATGATTGTAACTACTTTCAGATGGACGTGCAATACTTTCATGAACTAACCGAGAATCAAAAAAAATCCATAGTTGAGTTGCTTCTCTCTCATTCGATGGATACAATGCATACATATGTAATAGCAGTGGTAAAGATCAAGGATAGCGGTAATAGTAAGAACTACTAGATGAAATATGTTGTAGTATTGCAAGCAACTGAGGAAGAGAAATATCCCATTATACGTCTATTCTGTCTGACAGAACAGCCTGTTTAGCTCAGAGGTCAGAGCACCGCACTTGTAATGCGATGGTCATCGGTTCGACTCCGATAGCGGGCCCAACTATTCACTTAATCCGTACCGTCTGTCGCTCAGAATAAGCACGAATAGACTACTGTATTGTAAAATATATTTGTCCGAAATTCTGTCGATTTTTTACCCCGTTCCATCATGGTTCTTGGAATGAATTCGGGGAATACTTCCTGGAGGTACAAATCCCCCGATAAAAAATAACATCTTCCATTTTTTCATGCCATTCGTTTATTTACTATCAATTTAAAACCAAGGAGTTGCTATGTCTCGCTATCGAGGACCTCGCGCGAAAATGATACGCCGTCTGGGAGTTCTACCGGGTCTTACTGATAGAATTGTTGAACCCAGATCTGGTTACACCAGTCAATTGGTATCCAATAAAAAAATGTCTCAATATCGGATTCGGTTGGAAGAGAAACAGAAATTACGTTTTCATTATGGACTAACAGAGAGACAGTTGCTTAAATATGTTCGTGTAGCAAGAAAAGCAAAAGGTTCAACTGGGCAAATATTGTTACAGCTGCTTGAGATGCGTCTGGATAATATAATTTTCCGCTTGGGTATGGCTCCAACAATTCCTGGGGCAAGGCAATTAGTTAATCACAAACATATTCTAGTAGATGATGATACAGTCAATATTCCGAGTTATAGTTGCAAACCTGGGGATGTTATTACTGTAAGGAACCGACAAAAATCTCAATCAATAATTGCAAAGAGTATGAGTCTGTTTCAGAAACCTAAAACACCGAATCATTTAACTCTTGATTTGACGCGACTCCGGGGATCGATAAATCAAACGATCGATCGTGACTGGATTGACTTAAAAATCAATGAGTTATTAGTCGTGGAGTATTATTCTCGTCAAGTTTGATAAAGGAAGATAAAGAGAAATTTTAGAATAATGGAAGGGACTGTGTACTATGCGTACCTATCTATCCATCTATCTATACAGATAGATTAGATAGATATACGGATAAATAAATGCACGTATCATATACCAATGGATTTTCCGAATTCACGGATTAAAAAATATAAATAATATCTTTTTTATGTATTTCCAGTGAAAAAATGCAGCAATGGGGTGCATCTGTGCCCACGAATGAATAATCGGATAAGGAAAGAGAGGGATTCGAACCCTCGGTAGGCATAGAAAAGCCTACATAGCATTTCCAATGCTACATCTTAAACCGCTCAACCACCTTTCCAACAAAGTTTTGGGTACTACTATTATAATCCATAAGTAGATTCTCTCGCAATCGGTACTAGGTCAATTAATAAGGAGTAACAAGTTTTTTTTCTTCGGTATAGTTCTTTCCTACCCCATCGGAACCGTAAGAAATGAAGAGTTTTTCGACATTTCTTTGTTCATTCATTGAAGTGAGGAACAAATCACTTGAATTATAGAATAAAATAGATTTGAATAAGAAACTTTTACATATTCATATGTAAATACTTCCCCTACGAGACAAATACCGAAAAATTTTTTGTGGTTTTATTCCCAAAAAAAGGGAATTGTAATTTTAATAAATTTATGACTAACTATGCCTAGATCCCAAAAGAATGATAATTTTATCGATAAAACTTTCACTATCGTTGCGGATATTTTGTTGCGAGTGATTCCTACGACGCAGAGGGAGAAAGAGGCATTCACTTATTATAGAGATGGTGCGATTCGAGCTGGGATCCCCGAATGAGTTGAACATAGAATACTAATCGTTTCAAATTTATTGTCAAATACTTATGTCTGGTGAAGGTCAGTTCTCGAGCAAGAAACAAACCCTTCCGTCGAGTACCTTCGATTGAAGTAGCCTCAAATGCCGAATTCAGGTATTGAGCAGTAGGTCAAACCCATAATATAATGTCGGGATGAGTAAATCCATTGGAATTTTATGTATGGGCATAAACACAACGCGAGAGAGCATCACATACGGGAATCGACAATACAAAAGCTTCGTTATAATTTGGAATTATCGAACCTGATAGGGAACAAAACATATGGTTGGGCAAACAAATCTCCATCTCGTTTGTATTTTGGGTACCTGTAGAACCATCGGAGATTGTCAGAGAAGCTCTTTCCCACTGAGTACGAGACATTAGGAACGAAGAAACTGTGAAGGATTATAGATGCGAAACTAATCGTCAAAAAGTGCTTCCCACAGAAAAAGGATGGTTAGATATCTTTTTATAGAGACGCTAGCCCAAGTAGTTCATGATGCTGGTTGAGGAAAAAGAAGTGAAAATACTCTACGTAGTATAGTATTATCATCAGTAATCCTCCCTTCATGTACTACGAATGAGGAGCCGTATGAAATTCAAATTTCATGTACGGTTTTGAAACGGAGTTCGTAAACGATCGACCGTAACGAATGTCAGCTCAATCTGAGGGAGAGTATGCGGAAGCTCTACAGAATTATTATGAAGCGATGCGTCTAGAAACTGATCCATATGACCGGAGTTATATACTCTATAATATAGGTCTTATCCATACAAGTAACGGAGAACATGCCAGAGCTTTGGAATATTACTTCCAGGCACTGGAACGGAATCCGTCTCTGCCCCAAGCTTTTAATAATATGGCTGTGATCTGTCATTACGTGTGACTATCTATATTATAGATTCTGTTGATCAGGAGCAACGATTTGAAAGAAAAACATTAGATCGAGGGTATCTACGTATTAATCATGAAATAGGGATTTAATCACAGTTGTAGGATAAAATCGTGGTAACCCGACTATGAGTAAAAAGCCCATAAATTCTATGGATAATTGGATGAACTGCGAAAAGCATCATAAAGATCAATTACTGAAATTTTTGGGTTGGTACGGTGGAATCCTGTGAATCAACAAGAATCGAGAGGTCGATTTCTGTAACTAAATTCGATCGATCAGTTGATAAAGCAGTGGTGTAGAACCAGATCCTAAAGGAATGCGGATAAACACTTAAATTTATTAAGAATTTGAGGAACGGAAAGTTTCTATAATATCTGCCGAGATAGTTACTGCTCAGAAGATATTCAGTCCCTGAATCTTTTTGCTTGAACAGTGGGAGAAAAGGTAAATCCGTATTTTTTGTTGGAACACGGAACACAAACTTAGTTCATTAACTTTTCCTGTTCATTCTTCAGTAACCTGTTCAGTAACCTGAATTTGTTCCTGGATAAACTACATAGAAATAAAGGAAGGAACTGTTATTCGAGCCGTATGAAGTAGGAAACTGGCAAGTACGGTTCTAAGAGAAGGAACTTTTGGGTTAACCAACCTATCTCGACCGAGGGGAACAAGCCATTCAACAAGGAGATTTAGAAGCTTCGGAGGCTTGGTTCGATCAAGCCGCCGATTATTGGAAACAGGCAATACTACTCGCTCCGAGTAATTACATTGAGGCTCACAATTGGTTGAAAATGACGGGTCGCTTTTAGTTATGTTATTCTGCGCGAATTCAATCCTTTTTTTCATTGTTTGGGCATGGTGAAATACTGCTAGAACGATGAAAAAAAAGGTAGTTTGAATCTGCGCGGGGTGAAATAGATGGATGAGATTCGTACTTATTGGATGCGAGAATTAAACCCTAGAAAAACTTATATTTTTTCCTTCTGGGAGTGATTCACGGTCCATTAAGCACCTCGATTTTATGCCATAATGATTTTGAAGACCTGCCTAGGTAATTTCTGTATCGTAATCGCTCCAGTTCCAAACTGAGAAAAAAAAAAAGGGTTAGGGTTGGAACGAACTTCTATCTCTCAGAAGTTAACCAATTACTATTGGTGGGTTTTTCTTATGCCTCGTCTGAAGAGAGGAGAACCTCGATGACTATTCGTTCAACAGAACCAGAAGTCAAAATTGTGGTGGAAAAGGATCCTGTAAGAACCTCTTTCGAGAAATGGGCTAAACCCGGACATTTCTCAAGGACTCTAGCAAAGGGTCCTAACACTACCACTTGGATTTGGAATTTACATGCCGATGCTCACGATTTCGATAGCCATACTAATGATTTGGAAGAAATTTCCCGCAAAGTTTTCAGTGCTCACTTCGGGCAATTAGCAATCATTCTTATTTGGCTGAGTGGTATGTACTTCCATGGTGCTCGTTTTTCCAATTACGAAGCATGGTTAGGAGATCCTGTTCATATCAAACCCAGTGCTCAAGTTGTTTGGCCAATAGTAGGTCAGGAAATTCTAAACGGAGATGTTGGAGGGGGTTTTCAGGGGATACAAATAACTTCTGGTTTTTTCCAACTCTGGCGAGCATCGGGAATAACTAGTGAGTTACAATTATATTCCACTGCAATTGGTGGATTGATCCTCGCGGCATTAATGCTTTTTGCCGGATGGTTTCACTACCACAAAGCTGCTCCGAAATTGGCTTGGTTCCAGAACGTCGAATCTATGCTGAATCATCATTTGGCGGGACTTCTAGGATTAGGCTCCCTCTCCTGGGCTGGGCACCAAATACACGTTTCTTTACCCATTAATCAACTTCTAGATGCTGGTGTCGATCCAAAAGAAATCCCTCTTCCGCATGAATTTATTTTGAATCGTGACCTTATGTCTGAACTCTATCCCAGTTTTGCAAAAGGATTGACTCCATTCTTTACTTTGAATTGGTCGGAATATTCGGATTTTCTAACCTTCCGTGGTGGATTAAATTCAGTAACTGGAGGTTTGTGGTTAACTGATACCGCGCACCATCATTTGGCAATTGCAGTTCTGTTCCTAGTGGCTGGTCATATGTATAGAACTAATTGGGGTATTGGACATAGCTTCAGAGAAATCTTAGAAGCACATAAAGGTCCATTCACTGGAGAGGGTCATAAGGGTCTTTACGAGATTCTAACAACCTCATGGCACGCTCAACTAGCTCTTAATCTAGCTATGCTAGGCTCGTTAACCATAATTGTAGCTCATCATATGTATTCAATGCCTCCTTACCCGTATTTAGCTACCGATTACGGTACCCAACTGTCTCTATTCACACATCACATGTGGATTGGTGGGTTCTTAATAGTTGGATCTGCGGCGCATGCAGCTATTTTCATGGTAAGGGATTACGATCCAACTACTCAGTACAATAATTTATTGGATCGTGTTCTCCGACACCGCGATGCAATAATTTCACATCTTAACTGGGTATGTATCTTCCTTGGATTCCATAGCTTCGGGTTGTACATCCATAATGATACGATGAGTGCATTGGGACGCCCTCAAGATATGTTTTCGGACACTGCTATACAATTACAACCAGTTTTCGCTCAATGGGTACAAAATATTCACGCTTTAGCACCAAGCTCCACTGCTCCCAATGCTTTGGCAAGTACAAGTTTAACTTGGGGAGGGAGTGACATAATTGCCGTAGGCGGTAAAGTTGCTTTGCTGCCAATTCCATTAGGAACTGCCGATTTCTTGGTGCATCACATCCATGCTTTTACAATCCATGTAACTGTTCTTATCTTATTGAAGGGCGTTCTATTTGCTCGAAGCTCTCGTCTAATACCAGATAAAGCCAATTTGGGTTTTCGTTTCCCTTGCGATGGGCCAGGTAGAGGTGGAACCTGCCAAGTATCAGCATGGGACCACGTCTTTCTGGGGTTGTTTTGGATGTACAACTCAATCTCCGTAGTAATTTTTCACTCTAGCTGGAAAATGCAATCTGACGTTTGGGGTAGCGTAAGCGAACAAGGAGTTGTCACCCACATTACTGGAGGGAATTTTGCACAAAGCTCGATCACTATTAATGGTTGGCTTCGCGACTTCCTATGGGCGCAAGCCTCTCAAGTAATTCAATCCTATGGGTCTTCCCTATCCGCTTATGGTCTCTTGTTCCTGGGTGCTCACTTTGTTTGGGCCTTCAGTTTAATGTTCTTATTCAGTGGACGTGGGTATTGGCAAGAACTTATTGAATCCATTGTTTGGGCTCACAACAAATTAAAGGTTGCTCCTGCTATCCAGCCTAGAGCTTTGAGTATCGTACAAGGCCGTGCTGTAGGAGTAGCTCATTACCTTCTGGGTGGAATCGCCACAACATGGGCATTCTTCCTAGCAAGAATCATTGCAGTAGGATAATGGCTAAGGAGGATTCGAAAAGCAGTATGGCATCAAGATTTCCAAAGTTCAGCCAGGGCCTCTCTCAAGACCCAACTACTCGTCGCATTTGGTTCGGTATCGCCACCGCACACGACTTCGAAAGCCATGATGATATGACTGAGGAACGTCTATATCAAAAGGTTTTTGCTTCTCACTTCGGTCAATTAGCAATAATTTTTTTATGGACTTCCGGCAATTTATTCCATGTGGCTTGGCAAGGCAATTTCGAACCCTGGGTACAAGATCCCTTACATGTAAGACCAATTGCTCACGCAATTTGGGACCCACATTTTGGTCAACCAGCAGTTGAAGCTTTTACTCGAGGAGGAGCTTCAGGACCAGTTAATATAGCCTACTCCGGTGTATACCAATGGTGGTATACAATCGGTTTACGTACGAATCAAGATCTCTATAATGGAGCCCTTTTCCTGGTTGTTCTTTCCTCCCTCTTCCTAGTTGCAGGTTGGTTGCACCTACAACCTAAATGGAAACCCAAAGTTTCGTGGTTCAAGAATGCCGAATCTAGGCTAAATCATCATTTATCAGGACTTTTCGGTGTAAGTTCGTTGGCTTGGACAGGTCATTTGGTTCATGTCGCAATTCCCGAATCGCGGGGTGAACATGTAAGATGGGCTGATTTATTAACAGTACCACCACATCCTCAAGGATTAGGGCCTTTCTTTTCAGGTCAATGGAATATTTACGCCCAAAATGCTGATTCAAGCAATCACCTATTCGGAACTTCAAAAGGAGCGGGTACTGCTATTCTGACTTTTATTGGGGGATTCCATCCACAAACTCAAAGTTTGTGGTTAACCGATATGGCTCACCACCATTTAGCTATTGCAGTTGTTTTCATCATAGCTGGTCATATGTATAGAACCAATTTTGGAATTGGACATAGCATCAAAGAGATCCTCGAAACACATACCCCTCCAGGGGGCCGACTGGGTAGAGGACACAAAGGTCTCTACGACACTATTAACAATTCTCTCCATTTTCAATTGGGTCTCGCTTTAGCTTCTTTGGGGGTCATAACGTCACTAGTGGCTCAGCACATGTATTCCCTACCTCCTTACGCGTTTCTTGCACAGGATTTCACAACTCAAGCTGCATTGTATACGCATCACCAATATATTGCCGGATTTATCATGACGGGTGCTTTCGCCCACGGAGCTATTTTTCTTATCAGAGATTACAATCCTGAGCAGAATAAAGATAATGTATTGGCTCGAATGTTGGAGCATAAGGAAGCTGTAATATCCCATTTAAGTTGGGCGAGCTTATTCCTGGGCTTTCACACTCTGGGACTTTATGTTCATAACGACGTAATGCTTGCTTTCGGGACCCCTGAGAAACAAATTTTGATCGAACCAATCTTTGCTCAATGGATACAATCTGCTCATGGTAAAGCCTTGTACGGTTTCGATGTGCTTCTATCATCAACGAATAGCCCAGCTTTTAATGCTGGTCAAAGTATATGGTTACCGGGTTGGTTAGATGCTATAAATAATAGCAGCAATTCACTCTTTCTAACAATAGGTCCTGGAGATTTCTTGGTTCATCATGCTATTGCTCTGGGATTGCACACAACAACACTAATTTTAGTTAAAGGTGCTTTGGATGCACGTGGATCTAAATTGATGCCGGATAAGAAAGAATTTGGTTACAGTTTTCCTTGCGATGGCCCCGGTCGAGGCGGTACCTGCGATATCTCTGCCTGGGATGCTTTCTACCTAGCGGTTTTTTGGATGCTAAATACTATTGGATGGGTTACTTTCTACTGGCATTGGAAGCATATCACCCTATGGCAAGGAAATGTAGCACAATTCAATGAATCTTCTACTTATTTAATGGGTTGGTTAAGAGATTATCTGTGGCTAAACTCCTCACAATTGATCAACGGATACAATCCTTTCGGAATGAATAGTTTATCGGTTTGGGCTTGGATGTTCCTATTCGGACATCTTGTTTGGGCCACGGGATTCATGTTCCTTATATCTTGGCGTGGGTACTGGCAAGAACTTATTGAAACTTTAGCCTGGGCTCACGAACGCACTCCATTAGCTAATTTGGTTCGATGGAAGGATAAACCAGTTGCTCTTTCCATTGTTCAAGCAAGATTAGTTGGATTAACCCATTTCTCCGTGGGTTATATATTCACCTATGCTGCTTTTCTAATAGCTTCTACATCTGGAAAATTTGGTTAATCGTATACCGCTGGATCAGTTATTGTATAAGGTACTACTCGTCGGTATTCAATTCAACCGAGGAAAATATTTTATTGATGAAACAATTATGGCAAGAAAAAGTCTTACTCAGAGAGAAAAGAAGAGGGAGAAATTGGAGAAGAAGTATAACTTTCTGCGCAATTTTCTAAAAAAAGAGATTGGCGAAGCTTCATCATTGGATGAAAAATGGAAGATCCGCAGAAAGTTGCAGTCTCTACCTCGTAATAGTGCACCTAGTCGTCTTCACCGTCGTTGTTCCCTGACTGGGAGACCCAGAGCCAATTACCGCGATTTCGGTTTATCCAGGCACTTACTACGTGAAATGGCTCACGCATGTTTGCTGCCGGGGGTAACAAAATCCAGTTGGTAGAGACGGATCCTATGAGGTAACCCCCCCCCTCCTATCTACGTGGGGGGGTCACAAATGACTTGCAAAATCCATCTTTTATAATGTAAGATTATTATGATCGAAACGCGGGGTAGAGCAGTCTGGTAGCTCGCAAGGCTCATAACCTTGAGGTCATAGGTTCGAATCCTGTCTCCGCCACATAATAGAGCATTGGGTTCCCACCAAATGCGCTTTGATACGCCATATCCAGGCGGGTAGCGGGAATCGAACCCGCATATTCTCCTTGGCAAGGAGGAATTTTACCATTAAACTATACCCGCATCTTCTATTACAAATATGTATATTCATATTATATTGATGCGTACCTTTCTCTGTATACTACCAAACGATTTAACCCCCCCCCCCCCCCCCCCTGGAAACGTCTATTTGTTCCACTCAAAACACTTGCTCGAAATGCTTCTGGATCTTGTAATGCGATGTAAACCAAGGAGGATATAGGGATTGGGCGAATTCAATATTTAGGATATGAAGGAATTAAGAATACCTACCAGGAAAACCAATCCAACCCATAGTGAAGCACCCGAGAAAACGATGTTTTTATTACTCGACCAACCATCAGGAGAAGCTAGTACAACGGGTACACCAATAACTAAGAGAAATGAAGTGGCGATCAATGCAAATACAGCCGACTGAAAAGCTATGGTCATATCTGTGATTCTCCAAGGTTTTACTTTTACTGAGGTGGTGGTTGCAGCAACAACTACGGCAAAGACCAGATCACCGAATAATTCATTTGTATAAACAAATAAATATATGTATATATACCTATATCTATTACATATATTCATTCATTCGTAGAGTGGCTAGCACTGGAGGTAATCAAAATTCTTTTTTGGATATACAATCGATCGATTTGGACTTTCGATGCAATTCCGGAACTTATTCTGGAGAGATGGCCGAGCGGTTTATGGCGTCGGTCTTGAAAACCGATGTAGTTTTTAGAACTACCGAGGGTTCAAATCCCTCTCTCTCCTTTTTCCTTCATTTCCTGAGGAACCACACCACGAAGTTCGTGTAGGATGAATGAGTGGAACGAAAATAAGATACCAATTCCTTCGTATTTTATTCTATTCACCTACTCATTCATCCCTGATTCAATTAGTTATTCGAATCGACTGGTTACTCTAATTAAGAGGAGTCATAGAAAGAACAGGTTCAAAATCACGATCGATTCCTTTTTCGAATCCGGCTGCAGCAGCACGTGCTCTTCCTGCATGCCACAGATGACCAATGAAGAAGAAAAAACCTAAAACAAAATGGGATGTGGATAACCAACTTCGGGGGGAGACATAATTGACGGCATTGATTTCGGTAGCAACCCCACCTACAGAATTTAGTGACCCCAAAGGAGCGTGAGTCATATATTCAGCAGAGCGCCGCTCTTGCCAAGGTTGGATGTCTCTCTTCAATTTGCTTAAATCTAACCCATTCGGACCTCTTAGTGGTTCCAACCACGGAGCACGAAGGTCCCAGAAACGCATGGTTTCTCCACCGAAAATAATTTCTCCAGTTGGGGAACGCATGATATATTTACCCAAACCAGTAGGTCCTTGAGCTGAACCCACATTAGCCCCGAGACGCTGGTCTCTGACTAGAAAGGTAAAAGCCTGAGCCTGAGAAGCTTCTGGACCAGTAGGTCCATAAAATTCGCTGGGATAGGCTGTGTTGTTGAACCAGACGAAACAGCAAGCGATAAAACCAAATACAGAAATTGCTGCTAGACTGTAGGACGAGTAAGCCTCTCCAGACCATACGAAAGCACGACGAGCCCAAGCAAAAGGTTTTGTTAATATGTGCCAGATTCCGCCGAATATACAAATAGAGCCTAGCCAGACATGCCCTCCGATTATATCTTCCAAATTATCTACGCTAACGATCCATCCCTCTCCACCGAAAGGTGATTTGAGTAAGTAACCGAATATTACACTAGGACTAAGGGTTAAATTTGTGATTTTCCTCACATCTCCACCGCCTGGAGCCCAGGTATCGTAGATACCCCCGAAGTACAGAGCTTTGAATACTAGTAGGAACGCACCAGCACCTAGTAGGATTAAGTGAATACCCAAAATAGTTGTCATTTTATTCTTATCTTTCCACACATAACCAAAGAAAGGAAAAGATTCTTCCAGAGTTTCTGGTCCAATAAGTGCATGGTAGATCCCGCCGAAACCCAATACGGCAGAGGATATTAGATGCAGAACCCCAGATACGAAGTATGGAAAGGTATCTACAATCTCCCCTCCAGGGCCTACTCCCCAGCCTAGAGTCGCTAAGTGAGGCAGTAGGATCAACCCCTGCTCATACATAGGTTTTTCTGGGACGAAATGGGCCACTTCGAACAAATTCATTGCTCCGGCCCAGAAAACAATTAATCCAGCATGAGCAACATGAGCACCAAGTAATTTACCAGATAGATTGATGAGTCGAGCATTACCTGCCCACCAAGCAAAACCTGTGGTTTCTTGGTCACGACCACCTAAAGCTAAAGTTCCATTAAAGAGCGTTTCCACGTGGTAGAACCTCCTCGGGGAATACAAGATTTTCATGAGGCTGATCCTGAGCTGCCATCCAAGCCCGAATACCTTCGTTCAATAAAATATTCTTAGTGTAAAAAGTTTCAAATTCAGGATCCTCTGCCGCACGGATTTCTTGAGACACGAAATCATATGCGCGTAGATTCAAGGCTAAACCAACAACTCCAATAGCACTCATCCATAAACCAGTTACTGGCACGAATAACATAAAGAAATGCAACCAGCGCTTGTTGGAGAAAGCAACACCAAAGATTTGGGACCAAAATCTATTAGCAGTAACCATGGAATACGTCTCTTCTGATTGGGTCGGATTGAAAGCACGGAATGTGTTTGCCCCATCACCATCCTCAAATAGAGTGTTTTCGACGGTAGCACCATGAATAGCACACAAGAGAGCCGCGCCTAAAACTCCTGCGACTCCCATCATATGAAATGGGTTAAGAGTCCAGTTATGAAATCCTTGGAAGAAGAGGATGAACCGGAAGATCGCAGCAACACCGAAACTAGGTGCAAAAAACCAACCAGATTGACCCAATGGGTAAATAAGAAAAACGGATACAAAAACTGCAATTGGACCGGAGAAGGCGATCGCATTGTAGGGGCGTAATTGAACGGATCGGGCTAGTTCGAATTGGCGTAGCATAAAACCTATCAGAGCAAAGGAGCCGTGAAGAGCCACAAAAGTCCATAAACCACCTAACTGACACCAACGAGTAAAATCCCCTTGCGCTTCGGGTCCCCACAATAACAGCAAGGAATGTGCCAAGCTATTAGCTGGTGTGGAAACAGCAGCAGTTAGAAAATTACAACCTTCTAAGTAGGAACTAGCCAATCCATGAGTATACCACGAAGTTACAAAAGTAGTACCTGTGAACCATCCGCCAAGGGAGAAATATGCGCAGGGGAACAGCAATAGACCGGACCAGCCTACGAATACGAAACGGTCCCTCCTTAGCCAGTCATCCATGCTATCAAATAACCCTTTTGGCTCTTTGGACGACTTTCCAATAGCTATAGTCATGACGATTCTCCTATTAAGTTATTTCAACCGTTTCTAAGTGCCGAGGGGGTACGATTATGCCAGAGTCTTCTACGATCCTTTATTCAGGAAGGATCCGATCGTATATATATATATACATGCATATACATATCTATATGTATACACATATGTTGTATATACTGTGAGAGCATTCTACCCACTTGTTTGCGGATTCGATAGTGAATCGAATCGAAAAAAAGGGGTGGAGAGGGGGGGGGGTATAGGTTAACTTTTCTTTTCTTTATCAAAATGTATCTGGGCTCTATTCGCTCAAAATCCATTCCATGATTTTTTTTGTCGCTCGTACTAACAAATCCATGCAAACTCCGAATTTACTCCGTCGATCTGAGTGATCGAATCATTACACAATGAGTGGGAAGATGCATATCCAAAAATTTGGTATTAATCTCTAGTTGCACGGGATTAGAATTCACCAACAAACCTAAAGAAAGAACTTTAATTTGCTGATCGTATTTTAGCACAGTAAATAAAGAATTGGAAGCAGATTTCTAGTTGAATAATCCCATCATGTAGGAATAATTTGACCCCAGTGCAAGTACTGTATAATTCAGCTAGCGAACTCCTATTACAGTATTAGGATAGCAAACTTTTGTGGCCAGTGATAACTGGAATTGACTAATATTTATATCGTATATGCGGCAATGGAACAAATCTCAGGTTGTCCTTTGTAACATGGATGACAAAGAGCCCCTTACCAGATTTGAACCGGTGACTTACGCCTTACCATGGCGTTACTCTACCACTGAGTTAAAGGGGCATAACAGATTACGAATTTGGAACAATATGATACGATTCGTACCGATAATTACGAAATTGTCAACTCGAGGAACGAACAACAACCGAGTTGAGTTCTGAATATCGTTCTGAACTACTCGAATCACGGGGACTGGAACTAATTTCGGATGAAGTGAATGATCTATCGACAAAATATTTATGCAATGGTTCGATACGCAACAAAATTGATTTTGGCAAACCAAACGAATCCAAAAGGACTGGAAAGTTGCAGTATTTAAACCCCCACGATCGATGATTTTCGAATCACCTCATGATTCGATACTTCTCGAACAAGAGTAACTCTATCAATTAGCCCATTCCGGTAAAAACACGAGAATACTGGAAAGGATGAAATACTCTATGTTTTAGTAGTATTAACTGAATAATCAATTACTTAGTACTAAATTGCCATTGAATAAGTGTAGTACTACTAATTCTTAATCGGAATTTATGGATTCCTACCATTACAAAGAATCTATTGACAGTGGGTAATGCATTGAGTAACATAGCTCTAGGGGAGCGAAGCCCCCATCGTCTAGCGGCCCAGGACATCTCTCTTTCAAGGAGGTGACGGGGATTCGAATTCCCCTGGGGGTAGTGGAGGTATTCTCCAAATAATTGATAAGTATCTTTTTGAAATTTCAGGTGGAAAGTAAATCTTTCTATCTGGGTCGGTGCCCGAGTGGTTAATGGGGACGGACTGTAAATCCGCTGGCAACGCCTACGCTGGTTCAAATCCAGCCCGGCCCAGAACTTACTTCTTGATTATTTTTTGCGTGATGAGCTCCAAATGGTCCAGAGTGAACTGAGTAGGGCAGAAATCACCAAGTAGATGAAAGTTTTAGTACTCGGTGTTTCTTTCAATAACCCAGAAACGGATTGAATCAAATACTTTGAGTTGGATGTGGGATTGTAGTTCAATCGGTTAGAGTACCGCCCTGTCAAGACGGAAGTTGCGGGTTCGAGCCCCGTCAATCCCGACTCTACGAGATGGTAAGCATTCGAAGGAATGGGTTCTATCAACGCGGATGATGAATAATTCTCTTACAGTACTATACTAGCAGCTGTATCTACTTCATAAGATTCCGGTTGAAGAGAGGAAGTTACTACATGCATATGCAATTGTTATCCCTAATAATCGGTAAATCACTCGACTACGATTGAGTGATATGGAATTCATCCATTCCTAATTTCGTAGATACGATGACTGCGCGTATGTCCTATGGTGTGAACAGCATACATATATATAGATATATATATATCTATGTATATGTATATGCTGACACAATCAGTAGGAAAAGGAAACTATAGGAAATTGGAACTAATTTATATTATTGTGTATAAGATCCTCAATCTCATCTTTAAGGAGCCATCCCTTTATCAACAATGTCTTTGCCATTTGATCTAATAGTATTCCATTAGATAAGAAGAATCTCAACAAATATTGATAGCTTTCTGAAAGGGTTCTGTGAACAATAGAATCATTGAATAATGAATTTGTTACTCCGATCCATCTTTGTCGATGAGTTTTGAATTCAAATCGCGAAAATTTTTCTGGTGGATTCTCGATCAACCAACGTTGATACAAATATACAGGAGTAAAAATTCGAGGACGTTTTAATTGAGTACCTATTTTTTCGATACGTTCTAACGTATCAATACCTTGTTCGTGGTGGGTGGGTAGCTGAGCCCACCAAGGAATGGATAATTCATCCATTGAATCTTTATTGTATCCACGACGTACGAAAAATCGTTTTATCCTGTGACTTGAGCGGGATTCCTCCCTCTCTCTTCTGGCGCCGTAAGTAACATATAATCTTCTGAGAATCTCTTCATCAACGAAAAATTCTCGACGCGTAAAAACAAAGTGACGGATCTGTGGGAACAAACCTGTAGGATCCCAAAGAATTCGTTTACCAATAAAAAGCCTTGGTTTATTATCCGATTGATAATCCATTCGGTAATCTGTCCATAGACGAAGTAGACCCAGTATTTCGGATTGTTCTTCCAATAAGATTTGCCTGAATTGGAATTCCAATTCCTGTACGTTCCTCCCCCTTATTCGGGACAGAATCCTCTCATAAATGAATTGTTCTTTTCTCTCCCCAATGAATTGGCTGGAAGGGTTATTCACTACCAAGTTATTAGAATACTCCTTCCTACTTGAAAATAAGGGGTTGTAGCAGAATCCAACATCGTTTGGTCTTTTTATCCAATCGAATGAGTGACTACGAAGGAAACTCAAACGCCAAGATCTGGGTGACCAGACAGTACTTCGGGATTCGCAGTTCTTCCCGCGGAAAAACTTCCGTTGGGAAACCAAAGATTTGTAGTGAGAGTCGTTCCGACTATCAGTGGTGTTTTCGTTCGCTATAGAGAATATTCCGTTTTGCAAAATATTTAAAAAATTCATTGCTGGAGACGTTGCAACCCCACTTCCGGCTTTGCATGTTCCTAACCAAGGAAAGTCTATCGAAAGGTTTTCCAAAATGCTCGAAGCTATATCAAAATCGTTCTCAATCAATTTATCTAGGGGAATAGATGCATCCGAATCTTTCTCTGATACAAACCAAGAGTCCCTAGCAGCTGCACCAGCTAAACAACCCAAAGCATGAGTCAGAATCACGGATTCTTTCACAATGGATTCGTCGATAGCGGGTTCCAAGTACCACTTGGATAAGTAGTAAAACTTTTTCCTGCACAAATAATTACTAATACTTAAAGGATTCGTCGCAGAATCCTTCATGAAGATGTTTCGCGCGATAGCTCTACCTATTTTGTAGAGTGCAATTCCGAAATTGTGCGAAAAATTGAGTATATCATTTGTATGGGTAAAAGCGAGAATTTGTCGATGGGAAGCTAACTCCGTGGTATTAGTATGGACGAATGATTCGTTCCTTGTAGCACTTAATAATGAAACTTCACGAGTGAGTGCTGCTAAATCCCTCATATTGTAACCCATGGTCCTGGATCCGAATTCATTGAAATATGGTATCTTTCTGTTTACTCGGAGATTTTTCCTGCTCAGAAAAACGGAAAATTGGTTCCTCCGCTGAGAATTACTGAATAATCGGATGTTTATCACTCTATCTAGTCGGTTCGGAGAAATTAGAGCCGGATCGACTCTTTCGGGGATATGGGTCGAACCAATCGTAATCATACCATCCTCGCTTCGGGTTTTCTTAGAACCAATCTGTAAATGCTTCGATAAAACACCAAGTAAAAAGGTTGGATCTGATTCAACGTTCTGAGTCGAACGGTTTACATCTAATCGATGAATATTTGGGATCCAGATTATACAGGGTGACATTCTCTTCGCCAGATCCAAAACGAGATTCAATCTACGTAAACTTTCTATTAAGATATTTGTCCAACCCTCCGTTACAGCATCGGGTTTATTATATAGGAGCCCATTTATAGATATTCTCAGTAGGGGGGCACAAGATTCTGATGCTAAATTTTTGATCAGATACGAGCGCCCGGTTTCTTCTGGACCCACCAATAGAATTCCTTTTGAGCGAGATAGTTTAGATCCAAGCAGTACTGGTACCTCTCGGAACTCCGAATCATTTTTTTCGACCTGCCACAACCTCCTAGAAAGAATAACTCTTTGCAAAGAAGCAAATAAAATCCATTTAGTTGCTGAATGTAGCGGGTGATGGACCAAATTCCTTTTCAGGTTTTGGGACAAGTATTGAACATACAAAAGTCCCTGCTGGCGAGTTACTCGGTAGCCCAATTCATTATTCAATAGTTTTTCCTTAGGGTAGGATCGAAAACCATACCTTTTGATCCTTGAATGTGTAATTAGAGATTGAACCGATAAGCTACGTTTTCTGCGCGGAAGATCCAAACCCCTATAACTAATTAACCATTTCCTGAAATTCCTTCGCGTCAATAGATAGAATCGGAGATTCCTTACATATCGCGGTAAATCTTTGAAAGAACGAATTGCTGCATTTTCAGCTCCACCCAAGTGTGTTTTATCGCGATAGAATAATCTTGTGAAGCGAAACGCTCGCGAAGTATCTGTTAAATACTTAATCGTTTGGAGACGTTCCCATAAATCGATGGGGTCCAAACCTATCAGTATTGATAGACGATTTTGACAGTATAAAGAAGTGAGAGAGACTAAGGTAATAAGGGCCCAAGGTAGACTATTCCAATTATTAGTCGACCGCGGATCCAATCCTATAGAATCTGATGCTCCTTCGTCACAATCGACAAAGAGACGCAAATCCCATTTTGAATTTGAATTGCAGGAACTTTTTCCTCTGTCCCATAACTTTACAAAATTCTTTTCCGCGACTTGAATGTTGCTATTCAGAAAATGTTCGAAGCGATAATCAATTGCTCGAAAAACATCCTGAAGTGTTTCTACGAATATATGGAGGTAATATTCCCACCATTCAAATGTGAAAAACCATGCAATATATTTTTGGAACAAAGCATATCTCGCAAAAGATTCAGAACCTCGGAACCGGTCGTATCTACAGGAACTACTCGTACTTTCCAGTACTTTGTCTGGAATTTCATATTCTTCCAAATGCTTTGACTCAGAACGCCCTGATTCGGAGTACAAAGAAGTAAAAAACCTATCCATTGATCGAAATATCTTGCTATTATTCCCCTCATCCCTAACTAATGATTTAGAACATGACACGTTGCGACGGATTCCAAAATTATTTGGTACCGGCATGTCGTTAATGAATTTTTCTGATTTCGAGCAAAAAAACCTGAACAAATTTTTCTTATCGCAAAGAGATTCATATGCGGTTCCAATTCCATTAACTTCTCGCTTCGAGAGAACAACATCCGAAGTCTTTGGAGAGAACATTCGACTCGAGGACCTGCTGAATGGATCGAAAAGGAAGAATAATCTATCAAAAATTGTCTGCAATGTTTTTGGAGATAGAATATTACATAATTGTGATTGAGCGGCAGGAATGGCCTCTTCCCAGGAAGGCAAATGTTCTATAGCATCAGTACTACAGGTTGGTGAAAATTCTTTGTGCCTAAAAGAATTCCTCAAAAGTTGTGGGTATATGGCACTCCCACAAATTTCAGTATCCATTTCTTCCGAATGAGTAAAGATTCGCTCAGTAGTATTATCTGATTGGCGGTCCCACAAATAATTCAAGTGATTTGAAGAATAATTATAAGCTAGAAGTACTTCATCATTTGTGGTGGGCTCGACCGGGACATTTTTGGAGGGGGGGGTATACCCATCGAATAATTCTGTTGAGTTATTCATCACCCCGTTGGTTGACTCAGAACTTTTTGTATTAGCAGGCGGTCCCGCTATTAGATTATTATTAACAAATTCTTTGAATCTATTCGGCAACGAACTGAATCCGGTATCGGTGCTGTCAGTACTGACAGAATTTTGTGCAGGATTTAAAACCCTACCAATATCTTCCGAATCAAGAATTCGGGAAAATATTACGGATGAGTCGGGTGACTCCATCCCCATAGATAAATTATGAGAAATGAAACTCTTTGAATAATAAAAAACAGTTAGGTTACGAATTTCATTGAACCATTCAGAAACTTTGAGAATCGGTTCGTTGCGTGCTAAGTCTTCGACATTAGGAGCAAGAACTTTCTTCGTAATCCTTTCAAAAGTCTCTGAGCAATCATGAATGGTATCTCTGCGTGCATGATTATCCCCAGAATCAAGAAATAACTTATGTTTTTCCGTATATGCATTACTCGAGAATTCGATGAAATTCTTGCTGTAACTATTCAACAACGAATTGCGCAAATTCGGTGAATTGATCCACCGGATGATAATATCTCCGAATCCGGAATTGCATTCCCTTGTCGTTGCTTCAACAACGAAAGAATCGTTTATTGATTCCTTTTCATCCCATTCTGGGTTCCCGATCTTGTCAAAAGCATTTGCCAATACATCCAATTCATTGGTTCTATCTACGAAATTGCTACCCAATTTTATACAGTTTATAGATGTATTAAATTTTCCATATGTGGAAGAGATTGGAAGAAATGGATGAATAACCCCCGAAAGTAAGCGGTTCCATCGCCTTCGAAATCTATGCAGGATCCCCCCATTAATAAGATATCGTCGAATCGTACTGTGTACAGAATCAAGTGGGGGGAAACTCAATAGATTTGAGTGGTCTTTTCTAATCTTCCATAACTTTATAACTTCAATATAGTCCAATGTGGTAGATTTGCGATGAGCTCTCTTTGCCTCCCTCCATATTTTACCAAAATTTTTATCAAGAATAGTTTCTTGGAGTCCTTCGATCGATAGTAGTTCGGGGGGGGCACAACGAACCAACTCTAAAAAGTTTTTTATTGTTTTTCCGTTCCGTTGCAAGAACAAATTGCTTACAAGATACCTAGTGTCTCCGTTTATGAGGGATCCCCACAAAGGTTTTGGTTCTTGTTCTGAAGATGAAAAAGATTGATTGGCAAGAGTCGATTGGATCAGTACAGGTCTCAAGAATTTCACATTTCTTGCGTCTTTGTTCATCCATTCAAACGCATATTTGTCGGGATCCACGTCGAAGGATTCAGCGGAACCTGCAACAAATTGCTCCTCTATATCCCTTACTACTATTTCTTCTTCTGTGTCCATGCATGTACGATTCAAGTCGGTAGAATTAATTCTATCGATTGAAGGGTTTGTACCTGTTTCTCCAGTAGCGGACCCCAATGCCTTATACGATACATACCTTGAGAATCGGTATATAGAATCTGACATAATCTTTTCTAAGGTTATAAAAAACTTTGGATCGTGCAATCCATTGCGAAGGGAAAAGGGTTCGGAGCTTCTTTCCGTCTGTAGCCGATCTTCTTTCGGATCCTGAAAATAATTCTTAAGGATTTTACGGGTACAGGATTCTATAGAATTCAAGAGGTAGTAACTCTCTCTCGATATGGAAGAAGCTTCAACGAGTATTCTGTCGGATCCCCCCCAGTTCTGTAAATTCCGAGTAATTTTTTTATTATATAACGAACAACTTGACTCGAACGCAGGTTCTTTGCCAAGATCCCGGAGAGGATTGAGCAAAAAGTTCTTTCTGTTCTGATCTTTTTCATTCTTTGCAAATCGCTTAAGAATTTCGGAATGGTATTCCCAATCGTTGTCGATATAGTAGTGCCGTATGTTGGAGCTCCCATTCCCCAACCGTGAACTTATTCTTCTCGGATCACTGGAACCGAATAAAAAATTCTTGTATGGGTTTCTTATCCCTGTGGAAGAATTGCGCAAAAAAATATCGAGTTTGGTGTTTGAATTTCGAATGGATCTTCCACATGTGCTTATATAGTCCTTTACGCAGTCGTTTCTTCCTCTCTGAATTTGTGTTGAGTCGATACTTATCCATTTAACAATGTCTTCACCATGATATACAGAAAAGGACGATGCAAGCAGTATTAAAGTTTTTAAGATGAAATTATTACCATTCCTTGAGTTGTAGGAATTACGTAAAACCGAAAGAGTAATGATTTGGAAGTCGAATAAATCAGTAATGAGATGTTCTCTATTGGAAAGTTTTGTAATTATAAACCCGATCAAACTATGCTTTGGCCACGAATTCGATAGATAATTTTGGATCTTCAGTACTCCACCCAAATTTAAGTTTTTATATGAAGATTTTTCCCTCGGTAATTTTTGTTTCATTGTTCTACAACAGTTACATAAAGCTCTACTAGTGAATAGACCTCCTCATCAAAACCTTGGGGTTCCCTCCTCCCCCCTAAGCTTTTTTCGGGATATCAAAACTCCATAAATGTTTTGCGAAAGCAGAGAATGAAGAACTATCAAAAATTATTGGGGGTATTCTCTATTTCTCAATATTCGAAGATGAGTTTACCTCGAAATATTGCAGCGATACCTTCTACTCCATCCCCTATAATGATAATGACACAAGGGAAGGTTCACGTCAACTCATGAAAGAGAAGGGTTTTCAATATTTGGGCGAACGACGGGAATTGAACCCGCGCATGGAGGATCCACAATCCACTGCCTTGATCCACTTGGCTACGTCCGCCCCACATGCGTTTCTTATTCGATTCATTCGGGGGGTTATGACCTCTAAGATCTGAGGTCTTAGAGGTCATTATTCCCAGTTTCTATCCCCGAGAATTTACGGTTCCCAGAGCTATGACCAGAGCGGAATTTTCCAAAGGTTTTGCAACCGGAGATACTTAACCATTCACAACAGGAGCTTCAACTGCAGCTAAATCTAGAGGGAAGTTGTGAGCATTACGTTCATGCATAACTTCCATACCAAGGTTTGCACGGTTGATGATGTCAGCCCAAGTGTTGATTACGCGACCCTGACTATCAACTACAGATTGGTTGAAATTGAAACCATTCAGATTGAAAGCCATAGTGCTGATACCTAGAGCAGTGAACCAAATACCTACAACAGGCCAAGCAGCCAGGAAGAAATGTAGGGAACGAGAGTTGTTGAAACTAGCGTATTGGAAAATTAGTCTACCGAAGTAACCATGAGCAGCTACAATGTTGTAAGTTTCTTCTTCTTGACCGAACTTGTAACCTGCATTAGCAGACTCGTTTTCGGTAGTTTCTCGGATCAAACTAGAAGTTACCAGAGAACCATGCATAGCACTGAATAGAGAGCCGCCGAATACGCCAGCTACACCCAACATGTGGAATGGGTGCATAAGGATGTTGTGTTCAGCTTGGAATACAATCATGAAATTGAATGTACCAGAAATACCTAGAGGCATACCGTCAGAGAAGCTTCCTTGACCGATCGGATAGATCAAGAAAACTGCAGTTGCAGCAGCAACAGGAGCTGAATATGCGACAGCGATCCAAGGACGCATACCCAGACGGAAGCTAAGTTCCCATTCACGACCCATGTAGCAAGCTACACCAAGTAGGAAATGAAGAACGATAAGTTCGTAAGGACCACCATTGTATAACCATTCATCCACAGAAGCAGCTTCCCAAATAGGATAGAAGTGTAACCCGATAGCTGCAGAGGTTGGGATAATAGCACCAGAGATGATATTGTTTCCGTATAAAAGAGAACCAGACACAGGTTCGCGGATACCATCAATATCTACGGGAGGAGCTGCAATGAAAGCAATGATGAATACAGAAGTTGCCGTTAATAGGGTAGGGATCATTAAAACACCAAACCATCCAATGTATAAACGATTTTCGGTGCTGGTAATCCAATCGCAGAAGCGACCCCAAAGGCTTGCGCTTTCGCGTCTTTCTAAAGTTGCGGTCATGGTAAAACTTGGTTTTTGAAGTGATGAATAATTTCCCAAGCCAATTGACTTGTTAATCTATAGTATTACACACGTTTTGCCACTGTGTCAACTGCCGCTGCAATATCTAGTTAGACACTACTTTCAATATCCTGCCTAATTTATTCGTTCATCGCGGATTACAGATGTGGGTTGCCCGGGGCTCGAACCCGGAACTCGTCGGATGAAGTAGATTAATCCATTCTTTATCTCTCGATCGGAAATATCTCTCCCCGAACCGTGCTTGCAACTTTCGTCGCACACGGCTCTCTCCACGCATTTAATTCATCCCCAAGAATCCTGTACATTCTTTAATTCTTGTAACAGATTCGATAAGTAATTGATTCGGGTGATATTAAGGTACCAAAATTTTCTTCCGTGAGGATTTATCCGCCAATGATTCGGAAAAAGTGATTTCGTTGCCCTATTGAAAGGAACGGAATCCACGGCAAGGATAGACCCATACTTTTTCCAGACAGTACGTATGGTACTTTTATGTTTACATGCTAAGGTTTTAGCGCAAGAGAATCGAAGAATATAGCGAAACTGATACAAACCCTTCTTTTCGGTGGATCCACCATAATAGCAAAAAATGCTTCTCGTTACTCGATCAAAACGTTCGAATATCTCGTTATCCGCCAATGTTGTCCAGGACACTCTACAAATGGGGTGTCCCGAAGCGCTACAAAATCCTTCTCTAGATAATGATACGATCAGGGGTAGGATCGGAACAATGCTACAAAATTCTCTAGTAATTAAATCAGTATCGATTGAACGATTTACTAATTGAGTTTGAGCCACAACGAACCCTTTTTTGGTGCGTGGGATGCATCCCAAAAAAAGGAGGGGATTCTTGAATGAATTCTTTACGGATATTCTGTGCGGCTCCGTCCAGGAACGCCAATATCGTTCCCAAAAAATGGTAAGAAGGACTTTCCAGTTATCTATCAATGATTTGGTACTTGCATCCATCGTTATAACCAAATTGTTACGATACCTTACATAATGGATAGAGTTGTTCCTCCTCGCGAAATTCTCTCCAGTTTTACGATTTGATCCTCCCAAAAAGCATTCCATTTTATGAATGAGGTTGGTTCGATCAATAAAAGACCGTAATGGGGTGGATCGAAAACAATAAATTCGTTTAAACATGTTAATCAAGGAGTACTCAAACTCATGGATGTAGTAGGTCCAGATAAAATGATAAAATTCTTGATTTATCGAAGTAGTTGGTGGATACGAGATAATCGTTTTATCGTACCGATGAAGTGAGAGTCTCATAAAATGCAAGAATGATGTATCGGAAATGCGTCGACGAAACATTCGAATCAATTTTTCTGGATGGACGCAGTAGGGTACTACGAAATTCAAATAGCTATTAGAATTGCGAATCCCATCCTCCATGAAGGGAAATACAGAATGAATGGATTGATAGCTACTCCATTCATTCATTGTCTTCATAGAAGATTTTGATCGGGTTGAAAAAGTAAGGTTAAAGACAATTGCTACAATCTTTTGAGCAATTCGAAACTTCTTAATTGATTTGCCCGAACCAATCCATGATATTTTTGATTGGCGTGATTCCTCCATCAAACGTTTGAGTGTTAGGAAATTGGATCCGCAACTCAAGCCAGAAATCTTTTTTCTTCGATGACTCGATTCACTTATGAACTGATTGTATGCGATTCCGTAGAGATCATCCTGAAAAAGGAGTGGATACAGAAAATCTTGTTGCCAGCAACTATTTCTTCTAATTCCTTTGAACCTCCGAATAGTGGAAAGAACCTTAGCTACCGTTCCCATGTAAGTCCTTCTGTAGGGTTTGGAACAATAAATACAATGCATGGTACGATCCATTCGAAATCGAAGAAGAGTTCGCCGATTCTTTTCGAAGGAATCGTTCTCCCGACCCAAGAATAGATTTGAATTGGTCGGCACACGGATGAATTATACGCATTACTTAGAGTGTTTAGGATTCATTTATAGCAAAAAGTCCTAATTCCTAGGAACTCATCCCCTTAGATACCGACTGTATAAGAAGCTCTTAACAACTCATTAATACAATAAGGGAGAATGCTCCGGTTGATAATTACGAAACAGAAGTTGGTTCTTCCTTTACTTATGATTCAAGCAATCCAGCTTTATCCATTAACTCCTATTAACTAAGAAAGAGACGAACGAACGACATGCTATTTTCTCCGAAAAGTTTCCTTCTGGGATTAGTCGTGGTCCTGTAAAACCTGTCAAAGGCATAGATGAAACTTGTACGTCATCCGAATGCGAAAAGATTCGAGTCGCACTTAAAAGCCGAGTACTCTACCATTGAGTTAGCAACCCCCCTCCCCTGCTGAGTATTGGGGGTAGTTAATCACAGTCAGAAATTGCAGGAGCATAGCGCACCTAAACAATTATAGGTGCATGAGTTGATTCTGTCAATCCAAAAGATTTGGGTAGTGGGGTCATGCCCTAGTTCTTCCTCTTAGTATGAATTATTCTCTTCCACTCGTTATCCATTTCAACAAAAGCTTAACGATCTTAGTTATATCCGTGGCAGCATTTGCTTTTGGTACGACAACGACCAGGTACAGATACAGAAGTAAAGAAAGAAGCGGATGATAAAGAAGTAACTGTATAAAACCAAATAAGGGGTTCATGGTTATCTCCTCGAAAATTTATTCAAATATTATTGATGCATTGATACGGATCCACAAAGTAGAATTCCAAACATAATATGACGAGTTTATAACGAATTTATTTGACTAATGGGAGTCAATTGAGGAGGGTTATTCATTTGGTTCAATGGAAATTTTAAATGCACCGAAGGGATCAATTCATTCGTCACTAATACACATACGTATAGTGTATATACATACATACATATATATATATATATGTATGTATGTATGTATGTAGATCAGCAATTGATAAAGAATTATCCAATTCTTTTTTTTTTTGCTTTTCCGATCTAAGCACTCAATGCTTCTTTAGCAGCATACATAACCTCGACAGTGATTTCCGCAATGCCATTCTGTCGTGCAAATCTTTCAGTATTTCTTTTTATCTTTCCTCTAACAAACCCTGGAATCTTATTTAATTCTGACTGGCTCTCAGGATTCCAACCTAAATCTGTGTTAGTGGATAAGGACTTAGTAATGACTTCCTTAGTGTCGTGTCCACCAAAAATTTCTAACAGGTGATCTTCCATCCCTAACGTGAATGAATTATAGACCAGGTCCGCGATTTGGTTGGTACCCTCATAGCCGGGAAAAGGGCGATAGCCCAAAGGAAAATTTTGGATATGAACCGGTGAGGAAATGACCCCACAGGGAATATCAAGACGTTTACCGATATGGCGTTCCATCTGGGTGCCAAAAATTGCAGAAGGTTCTATGCGAGCAATCATATCTCCTACTTCTGTGTGATCATCGGTTACTAGTACCTCATCGCAAAAACTTCGAACTTGTTCTCTGAACCATTCCTCGTCGTGTTTGCAATAGGTGCCTGCGCAACTTATACGAATTCCCATTTCACAAGCAAGTATTTTCGTTACGGATGCAGCATGGGTTGCATCACCGAAAACCACAGCTTTTTTACCTGTTAGGTTCTGACAATCTATAGATCTTGAAAACCAAGCAGCTTGAGAAACGAATCTGGTTTGTTCATCGATATAGGATTCATAATTGATTCTTTCATTACAAAGAATAGGAAACCATATATTAATTTGTTTTTGTATTTGTCGTATGCAATTAGCTGTATCCAAAACTCCCATAGGAGTCCGAGATATGTAAGGCATTCCAAACTCTTTCTCTGAATATATTGCTGTCATCAAGCCAACTTCACGATAAGGTACTAGATTGAACCAAGCTTTCGGTAATTGATAGAGGTTCTCCACAGAACCTCCTTCAGGAATTATTTGGTTCACCCCAATACCCAAATCTTGTAACAAACGTTTCAATTCACGACAATCATGCTGATTATGAAAACCCAATGTAAAAATACCAATTATATTTGCCGATGGTTTATCTGTTAAAGATAGATTTAGATCCCCTCGTCGGCGACCTTTATCTAGATAGTACCGTACCACCTGCTCCAATGTTCTATCAGCTGCTTGAAGTTCATTAACTCGATAGTGATTGACATCTGCAAGAATTACATCACAATCCGAAATTGTAGAGGCCCTATCCACGAAATTCTGCAAATCTTCCTGTAAAATACTGGATGTACATGTCGGTGTTAATACAATCAAATCTGGATGCTCTTGTCTGTCCTTTCGAGCGATATTACCCACTACTTTTTCCTGAGATCCACGAGCGAGTACGTGGCGATCCACGATACTAGCAGTCACAGGTGTGAAATCTCTTTCTCGTTCCAACATGGACCGCATAACATTGAAATAATCATCTCCTAAAGGGGCATGCATAATAGCATGGACATTCCTGAAGGAACTAGCTACCCTTAGAGTTCCGATATGGGCAGGCCCAGCATACATCCAATAAGCTAATCTCATAAATAAAAATCTCTTTACTTTGAATGGTCCGTCTCTCTGCATCATTCTACAGTACAGAAGCTTTTTTCGCTATGTCCGTTTCGTTGTCTCAACGGATCCCATTTTACACGAGATTATTTCTCCTGTGTCTTTTGCATGAGTTTAGGCACAAGAATCAATGGGATTAATTTCTGGGACGAAAGGATTCGAACCTCTGAATGACGGGATCAAAACCCGCTGCCTTACCGCTTGGCCACGCCCCACACTCATATAATTGCTTTATGTAATTAGAGAATCATTATCTGCTTCTGTTTGTCAATCCACTCGAAGTCGATAAGAAGTTTCCATGGCATGGGTGAATTGCAATCTCTTTGAAGCTAGAATAAGTTGTAGTAGGATATACTTGGGAGTTTTAGCTGCTTGTACCAAAATCCCCGAATTTTCTATTCTACTTTCGCAACAATACTCATTGGAGAACTAAAATCTCGATTATGATCAATATTTTCATAGAGAACGGACTCTACCCGGATGGTTTTGTCTTTGCCAAATTACCCGAGGCTTATGCCATTTTCGATCCAATTGTAGATGTGATGCCGATTATACCCTTGTTTTTTCTTCTTCTAGCTTTCGTGTGGCAAGCCTCCGTAAGTTTTCGATGAACCAGATATATGTACTGTACAACTTTTTATCGTTCCGTTTCTAGTTGTTTTCGCAGCAATTCCTAAATAAAGTATGGGTTTTGCATATCTACGCTCTAAGCGAATATGATGGATGCAGGGGTTTGATCTTGTAACTAATATCTTTCGGTACGAGATGGTGCACATATATATAGAGCTATATATATATATATAGTCATTTWTTGATATATATATATATATATATATATATATATGCAACGCTTTTTTCGTCACTGCTGCAACGGGATATGTTATGCATCTATTATACACACATATGTACCGAATTACAAAATGTTTTTCAATGGATCTATCTTATCAAACAAGGTCTTGGCTCTTCTTTGACGGGATCTACTCATCCAGGAGGATTCGATCAAATCCTTCATACAGGTTCAGCCTATAATTGGCTGCTTTCCCAACAAATATTGAATAATTTATTGATATAGTTCCTTACCCAATCTCAGTGCCAGAATACCCGTTACCAAAGCAGCCAAAAGAATTACAATGATTTGATTGTCTGAGATTGAGAGCATCGCGTTATTCCCCCTTGTTCAAATTGTTTAGAAACAGAAAAACGAATAAATGGGTGTAATACAATGTGGTTTAAAATTTTGGAAGAAATAATGAATCGATTCGGAGCGAAGTATTAATAATATCGAATTGATTCGGGGGGTGAGCAATACTCAGTCGAATTGAAAGAAGTCATTTCGTAAGAAAAAATATCCGATTGATTCCAGTTGTATTGTGGCATTGGTAACGGAAACAACAATAGACTCGTTACTATTGTATCGATCTCGGTTCGTTATTGCTACAGCTTTCCGAGCAAAATCCGTTTGAATAGCAAGAAGTAAAAGGAGGTTGAACCAAAATGAATCTAGAAGTTATTGCACAACTAATCGTTCTGGCTCTAATAGTTGCGTCAGGTCCATTGGTTATTGCCCTATTAGCAGCTCGTAAAGGTAATTTGTAGTTCTTCTTTCCATCCCCGGAATAATACATTGGGTGAACCGGGGATGGTATTCGGAAATAATAAGGAATTAATTCTTATGTGTTACAATCATTTTGTAGCGGGTATAGTTTAGTGGTAAAAGTGCGACTCGTTTTTTAATTGAGATAAAGAGAAGTTAAAGGATCATGAAGTCCATGGTATATTCTTTTTCCGAATCTCGGTTCCGAAAGAATTCAAAATCTTCACGTTTATGCAGTAAGTAATGGGAAAAGCATTATTCCTTTAATGATTGGCTCAAAATCATTAGAAGAGCGGAATATTCAAAAAACTTATTTTTTGATTGGCTAGAAATCTATGGGGAGGGGCTCAAAGACAATTCTTTTCTATCGTAACTGAATCATCAATTGCTGAAAGATGTAACAACAAATTGATGCTGGGTAGTTATGAACTAAACTCTAGTTTGCTAGAGATACGAGCACTTATACTCAACGGCTCGGTGAAAAATGTTCCCCTGAAGATGAAATCGAGAGAAGTAAAAAACGAGGTAATCAGAAAATTTTATTTATAGTTTTGATCAAGAATTTCTATTTATATTCTCTTTTCGAGAGGATCATCTAATAAAGTATTTATTAATCTTCAGTTCCTGAATCGCTCGGAAGATGAACCGACATAGATGTTATATATATATGTTCTGGTGATTCCAACAATATCAAGTATTTAGAAATACATCGATTATTTTGTAAAAACCTTTCATATATTCATAAAGGAGCTGAATGGGAAGAAATTTGCACGTTCAGTTCTGAATTAGAGACGTTCAATCGGGAACGCCGACTATAACCCTTAGCCTTCCAAGCTAATGATGCGGGTTCGATTCCCGCTACCCGCTCCTTCGTTTGGGAATTGGAAGCACGGAAAAAATACGTCGTACTTTCCCGTACTTCTCATTCCCAGAGGAATAACGTCCATCATCTAAAGGATAGGATAGAGGTCTTCTAAACCTCCAGTATAGGTTCGAATCCTATTGGACGTAGCTGGCAGAAACAAAGTAAGAGATTTATCTTATAAAATATTTTCAGTATTTTTTTCTATCGATACTCTATTGATAGTGCGGGGATCAATCAATCAATACTGTTTATCGTTCATTTATCTTCTCTAAATAGAAAAAGTTCAGTATGTTCCTTAATAGCCTCTTTCAAAAGATTTTCTGCCTGTTCAGTAAAAATTTTGGTGGAACGAATAATTTCTATGAACTGCGGTTTATTAGTCACTAAATATTCACGTAATTGAACAAGAAATTTTTTGACTTGTTCTGTCTCCAGTATATCCAAATAACCATTGACTCCGGTGTAAATAGTTGCTACTTGTTCCTCAACACCAAGTGGTGCTGATTGAGATTGCTTAAGCAACTCGCGCAACCTTTGGCCCCTTGCTAATTGGTTCTGAGTGGCTCTATCAAGGTCTGAGGCAAACTGTGCAAAAGCTTCCAGCTCCGCGAATTGAGCGAGCTCCAACTTCAATTTCCCCGCAACTTGCTTCATAGCTTTGATTTGCGCGGCAGAACCTACTCTAGATACTGAAATACCGACATTAATCGCTGGTCGAATCCCGGCATTGAATAGATCTGCTGATAGAAATATTTGACCATCTGTTATGGAAATAACGTTTGTAGGAATATAGGCCGAAACATCACCCGCTTGAGTTTCAACAATTGGTAGGGCAGTCATACTACCTTCACCTAGTTTAGAACTCAATTTAGCTGCCCTTTCCAGGAGACGAGAATGCAAATAGAAAACATCTCCCGGATAAGCTTCCCGACCAGGTGGTCTCCTAAGTAGAAGTGACATCTGCCTGTAAGCTTGTGCTTGTTTGGACAGATCATCATAAACAATAAGAGTATGTTGTTTACGATACATGAAGTATTCGGCTAAAGCCGCTCCTGTATAAGGAGCAAGATATTGCAACGTGGCAGGAGCGTTTGCAGTTTCCGCAACAACAATTGTGTATTCAAGAGCACCACGTTCCTCGAAGGTATTTACTACTTGCGCTACCGAAGAAGCTTTTTGGCCAATAGCTACATAGACACATATGACATTTTGACCTTTCTGATTCAGAATAGTATCAGTAGCCACTGCTGTTTTGCCTGTCTGTCTATCTCCAATAATTAATTCTCGCTGACCACGTCCGATTGGAATCATTGAATCAATAGCAATAAGCCCTGTTTGCATCGGTTCATAAACGGAGCGTCTGGAAATAATACCAGGAGCTGGGGATTCAATTAGTCTAGATTCAGAAGCTGGAATCGCACCTTTTCCGTCAATGGGTTGGGCCAAGGCATTTACGACACGTCCTAAATAAGCATCACTAACAGGTATTTGAGCTATTTGACCCGTTGCTCTAACGGAGCTACCTTCCTGTATTGCTAGTCCATCACCCATTAGAACAACTCCAACATTGTCTGATTCAAGATTCAAAGCAATACCCACTGTACCGTCCCCAAATTCTACTAATTCACCAGCCATTACTTCATCAAGACCATAGATACGGGCAATACCATCCCCTACCTGGAGCACGGTTCCAATATTAACAACTTTAACTTCTTGATTGTATTGCTCGATTTGTGTACGGATAACACTGCTAATTTCGTCGGGTCGAATATTTACCATTAGCTCTTATTAATTGATTTCTAAAAGGTTTAACCTATAAAAGTTACTCGATTGTACTTTCCATGGCCCTGAGTAGGCCAATACTATGATCAATCACACGTGAATGTAGTTCGGTACTCAAACGATTTCTTAGTGTTTCTGAAGCCCGTTCAAGCGCTAACCGAGAAACCTGTTGTCTAACTTGTTCGATCGCTCTTTGCTCTTCGAAACGAATTGTAGCATTCTTAGAATCCTCCAATCTCTTCGAGTCCCCATCAGCAGCATTGATCAAATCTTGTTTCTCTCTTTCCATTTGAGATAACCCATTTATTCGAATATCATCTGCTTTGGCTCTCGCCTGTTGCAAACGAGCCTTCGCCTGTTTGAGCTTATCAGTAGCCTCTTTATAGCGTTCTTCTGCGTCCCGAATAGTATTTAAAATGGTAAGTTTACGGTTACTTAATGAATTACTTAACGAAGTAGATTATTACCGTGCGTAGGTTCTGCCAATAACCTCTTCCCAAACCGAGCATGAATTTTTCAATTCACTCGGCTTTTTTGCCTAGTTCTGCCATCAAGAACTGGGCTTGTCGTTCCCATTTGCTCATGCCTTTCTTACAAGGCGAGAGGACTGTCGATGACTCTTTCGACAAATGGATTCCAAATTGTCAGTGAGATTGTTTCCCTCGAATAATTCTATATGGATTAGGTTGTCCATTCGGCGCTTGAAAAGATTAAAAATTTCATTTTTCGAGAGATTATTAAGATCTAATGAGATGTTCGAGACACCGATCAAACCATACAATTATACCGATACGAGTGTTATGTATCGAATAAATCTCCGACCAAGCTTCGCATGGTCAGACAAAGAAAATCTCAGCTACGCCTGGATTTCAAGCGGTTCGGCTTTAACCATTCCAATTCCTTTCCTCATTGATCGATAATAGTTTCAATCACACGAAATGCTATAGTTCTTTGGGACCATCCCCATCAAGTAATTCGTTAGGATAATGCACCTCCTTATTCGGGTACTATTGGAGAAATCCAATTATTCTATTCGACTATTCAATCCGCACACACTCCCTTTCCGAAGTAAACCAATAAACCTGATACTACACCTAAATTGATTGAATTCGTTTCCAAGAGATTTGTATTGAATCCGAAATTATTAGCTACAATCCAAAGCTTTGGGGAAACAATATAATCAATCCCATTCTCCGTACTTTCCTCCCTTTTCTCTCATTTTTTTCTCCAATCATCAGATCATCAAATTATTGCGGAGTTTTTTATCTACTCGACACTTTTTTTTGCCCAGAAAAGAATCAATAGTTGTATAGGTGTTAGGCTCAATAAGCACTTCATTCTCCATTTCATTTTCAAATAAAAAAATCCACGGAAGAGACGGAAATTAAAGCTATATTATTTCATATCTTTAGCGACTGACCTGCTCCTTCCCGTAGCAATAGATTTTTGTGGGACAATGGCAACAGGGGGGGGGTGGCGGCAAGGACAGCAACGTATTCTGCACTTGTTGTTGCTATCGCAGTTGCTGTCCTTCGCCATCAAGACTTATTTCTTGTTACCATTGCCAGTACCATTGGTATTGTTACTGCTACCAATCCTTGTCGATATCTCACTACTATCCGATCAAACGAAAGGATTCGCAAATAGAAGTGCTAGAGCCACGACTAATCCGTATATCGTTAGGGCTTCCATAAAAGCTAAACTTAGCAATAAAGTACCTCGGATTTTACCCTCCGCTTCGGGTTGTCTTGCAATGCCTTCTACGGCCTGACCTGCCGCGGTACCTTGACCGATACCGGGTCCAATAGAAGCTGAACCTACAGCTAATCCAGCAGCAATCACGGAAGCAGCAGAAATCAAGGGGTTCATGATAATTTCCTCTAACTAGAATTGGGTACGGATTCTTCATAAGAATCTGGCCTCTTGCTTACTAGAATTCTTTGGAACTCGTTCGAAGCAGTTACTCGAAGTGTCTCTCATTGGAGTGATAGTATCACCAAGAAGGAGTCTCTTTCTTTTCTTCCTATCAAAATTTGTCACAGCGCGAAACTTCGGTCAGGGAAGAAACATCTCTACCTGAGAATCAATTTTAACCAACGAATCCGTTTTTGTAAACTTCTTCACTTCTGGGATCGACAATCTAGTAACAAAGTTGGTTGTGATGGAAAGAATCTATGTATCCATATACATATACATATATATATATATATATTCGCGACGTAGGAATCCCAAACCCTTTTTTTTTCCTTCATCCATTCAGTGATGGCCTTCCAGGGATTCTCCTATATACGCTGCTGCTGGTGTGGCAAAAATCAGGGCCTGAATGCCGCTTGTGAATAGTCCCAAGAACATCATAGGTATGGGAATAACCAAAGGTACTGGAGATATAAGAACAGCAACAACTAACTCATCAGCTAGTATATTTCCAAAGAGTCGAAAACTAAGTGATAGAGGTTTCGTAAAATCCTCCAAAATATTTATTGGTAGAAGCACCGGTGTCGGCTGGATGTATTTACCGAAATAGCTCAAACCCTTTTTGTGAAGACCGGCATAAAAGTAAGCTATTGATGTAAGTGAAGCTAATGCTACCGTGGTATTAATATCATTCGTAGGTGCAGCAAGTTCTCCATTTGGCAATTCTAGAACACGCCAAGGAAAAAGAGCACCTGACCAGTTCGATACGAAGATGAATAGAAACATGGTTCCAATGAAAGGAACCCAAGGACGATATTCTTCTTCTCCGATCTGCGTTCTAGTCAGATCACGGATGGATTCTAAAACATATTCTACGAAATTTTGACCAGTAGCGGGAACCGTTTCTAAATTTCGGGTAGCTGAGACAGCCGAGCCTGATGATGTGGCAACTACGACCCAAGAAGTGATAAGTACTTGAGCATGGACTTGGAAATCTCCCAATCGCCAGTAAAAATGTTGACCTACCTCTACGTTAGATACTTCGTACAAACTATTGGAAATGCTGTAAACTCCTGTAATATCGTGCGTATCACTCCTTCTGAAGATAAATCTAAGAGTATTAAATAATTTATGTAAGTTTATGATTCCCCGCTACAACCTACTTCAGAATTTTTTTATTCCAGACTTGTCATTGTTCCCCGTTTTATAAATCCTCACACGTCTAGAATCCTCTTTCCCTCCTGTACCTGTTACAATGACGAATAGAAAGAAAGATCCATTATTTCAATACATTTTCATTGCTTTGTTGCGGGTACTCTTCAACCATAATTATCACCGATTATATCATTTGATATTTCCATTTCTCTCTCATGCACTCGCATTACGGATTTCCGATCGGATCGTAACGACCTTCCCGAATTGCTGATGTTAATTTGTTCAAAATCCATCTAATAGAGGCTCTAGCATCATCATTAGCTGGAATCGGTATATCTGTTATATCCGGGTTACAATCGGTGTCAACCAAACAAATTGTTGGAATACCTAGAGTTATACATTCTCGAATAGCTGTAAGCTCTTCTTGCTGATCAATGATTATAACAATATCAGGTAGGGTCGTCATATATTTGATTCCACTAAAATATTTTCGTAGTTGGTCCAACTGTCTCTGCAAGTCGGCTGCTTCTTTTTTGGGAATTCGATCAAAAACTCCTGCTATTTGTTTATTCTCCAGATCCCGAAACTTTTGCAAGCGTGTCTCTATAGTCGACCAATTTGTTAACATCCCCCCCAACCATTTTTGGTTGACGTAGTGACATCTTGCTCTGGAAGCGGCTGATGCTACTAAATCGGCTGCTTGATATTTCGTTCCAACTATCAGGAATTGTTTTCCTCGACTTGCAGCATTCGATACTAAATCACAAGCTTCGGATAAGAATCGGGCAGTTTGGGTGAGATTTATGATATGAACACCTTTGCGTTCAGTAAAAATATGAGGCGCCATCTTTGGATTCCATCTGCGCGCTTGGTGACCGAAATGAACACCTGCTTCCATCATTTCTTCCAAATGAATGTTCCAAGATCTCTGTTTCATTCTCTGATTCATTCTCTGATTCATTCTCTGATTCAATCCCTCATTTTTTGATTCAATTCTTTGCTTTACAAATTCTTTATGATGAATTCCTCGTGATTCAACGCATATATATATATATATATATATATAATTGGTCGATTCATTACTATGCTCCGGGGCTCCGGGAGTGGCTTCAACTCGTCCAGGTTAGCAATCCCAGTTCGATTCAGACAAATAAGACATTTCTGTTTGTACGGGCTATTGATTCTTTTAATACATTATGGACAGTTCTTACAGCAGGAGAAATTGGGAATGCATCTTCGTATACAAAGATGTTTCTTACCTCGTTGCCGAAAGAATCATTTACGATGGTAATTTCTCTTCCTCTTTCTAGATCCATTTGCCAAATAACTTCTCGAGAGCCAGTACCTGCGGGAACTACTTCACCAAGAACTACATTCTCTTTCAGACCTTTTAACCAATCGGTTCGACCTTTGAGAGCAGCTTTAGCTAAGATCCGCGTCGTCTCTTGGAAACTAGCTTCTGAGATGAAACTCTGACTGTTTAGAGATGCTTTCGTCACCCCCAATAGTATCGGTTCATAGGGAAACGCTTCTTCCAAGACACGCTCCATCCCTTGTGCTTGTGAGAATTCGATAAGTTCACCGGGTAGAAAGATATCGATCGTTCCATCCTCCGAAGTTACAACCTTAGAAGTCATCTGGCGCACAATAATTTCTATATGCTTATCTGAAATATGTACCCCTTGGGATTGATAAACCTTCCGAATCTGATCAACCAGAACTATTTGTCCCTGTTCCATACCAATTCTTGCGCTTAGGAAGAATCCCCAAAGGTTGCCGATAAATCTTTTCATATCATTGTTCCAATCTTCGAAACCATTTTCTAGATTTGCAGGTATGGAATTTACTGAACGCGCTTCCAGTAATTGCTCTACCCTAGGAAGACCCTGAATTGTGTCTCCTGACCGTAATCGTTCATACATAAGCGTTGTTGGAGTATCCCCCTCTTTGATAGATTCACCATAATCATTATGGATGGTGGCCCCTTTGGTAGTTAGATACGGTTCAGCCAATCTAACAACCAAACGATTCGTATGTATACCTATGATTTGACCGGATGGAAGAACCCCACCATACTCAGATATGCGGAGATCATTGAAAATGAACTGTCCGAGATTCAATATTTGGGGTCTAAGAATCTCTTTCAGCAAGAAAGGATACGTGAACCATTTAAGCGAGTTGAGGTTGATATATCCCTCGGGAATAAATTCATAGATTCGTTTATATTCACCGACAAAATACCATTTTAGACCAATTATTGAAGGGTTGCTCGATACGGCTACGGTATCAAGAGTCCAATGAAAAAATTCAGGAAGATCCATAACGTGGTGCAAGTTACCTATGAGACCTAGATTCTCAGATACAGTTGATTCTACGGATTTTCTACCTTTCAATAACGAATCATTACGTATTCTTCCTAGTTTCTTAGGATAATCGCAACTCCTTGAGTGTGTACAAAAATCGAAGAATCTCGTTGATAAAAAACTGTTGGTACTTATTTTTTCGACAGAGTCCTCAGATTCATTGATTTCGAAGACTCTGACAGAATCTGACGAAGATAGAACAATGAAGGATTGCATCTTACTATTCCGATCGTACGAAATACGAATAACGCCTCGATCTTCCTTTCCTAATCGGTTGTTACGGATTGATAGAAGTTTTTGGTAATAACTTTTCCTCAGAATATATTGAGGATCCAGTGGTGCATCTCGATAAATTTGTGTGTAATTCGAATGGGAACGATTTATTGAAGTGACTTGGAAAAAATTTCTGAAACTCTTATTCGTTCCTACCCTTAGAAAGGATATATTAGCTCTTTTCGAGAAGTACTTCCCCCCCCAATGCACGATTAAACAAGTTTGAATTAATTGGATATCCCTCTTTAGAATTTGGACTCGCTCACCGTCTCTGCAAAGCAAAAAATTCACAGCTTTTATTTCTAGATTCGTATTTCTACCCAATAACTTCAATAGACTTGTCCTATGAAACTCATCGAATATTTCGTACTCGGTTACAGATCTTATCAAGACGAAAGGTTTCTCCTTGGGGGGGATAATCCATTGAATGTATGTCCAATGATCGCATCGAAATCTGTTAAAAAGTTTTTTACTTGGTGGTACTAGAATATTGATCTGCTTCGAAATTTTATAGGTTCTATTTGGATAGTAGATAGTTCCGGGTAAAACCTTGACCTCGTAACTATTACTTATTCCTCTACGGATTCTGACCAACCCGCTTGTACCGGTTACAAAATTCGAAGCAATCGGTACACCTGCTTGGATGAATTTGTTATTCCTCACCAAAAGCGGAGACAAAGTTCGGTTTAGAATATGTACTTCTTCGGGAATGAGGAAGAAATTACCCCCCCTAACGATTCTATATCTTGGTCTGGGGGATCTTGCCCCGTCCAAGTAATTGTTTCGCCCAGTCGATTCAGTTTCAACAGTACCGTATTTCACAATTCCTGACTTTTTCGATCTATATTTGGGATGATCTAAAGCAGCAAAAGCGTCGTCATTTCGTATAGTACCATCTCTTCGTACTTGAAGAATAAAAGGAAAAATCGTGTATTTCTTCGTTAATAAGAAATTGTTGTGATTCTTTCCCACGCTATAACCGTATAGAACGGTATTCAACTCCACTGAGTTATTCAAATCATTGCGTACAGTATGGGTTAATCCGAATCTTGAGATTATTTTGTTTCTCTTGGAGATATAGAGGTTCAAGATAGAAATATTTAATTGATTTTTATTTCCAAGATGAAGTGGTTCATCCTTTGCAATAAAAATTCGAGAATCTATTTTATCTTGATTCTCACAAGAGGATATACGGAATTTGTTGATCCTATCGCAAGAACTGCCGGATAGTATCCATATGTGCGATGCTTCGAGTATGGGATGGACGTCGCTACGAGCATATCCAGATGCGTGACGAACTTTTGCACCCCAATGCATTTCTCCTTCCAAATTAGAATGAACGTATTTCTGAACCTTTTCTTTGGAGGGTGAGGTTTCAGCACGAATTTCGGCAATAACTTGTTTCGATTCTACACACTGACCATTCTGAACCAATAACAAACTCCTTTTCGGAATAGTTAGACCGTATGTCTCGCTTCTACCCCGGATCTTTAAACGTAGTTCAGTCCGACATATCCAAGCGGGATGTCCGTGACGTGTACGTGTTGGACAAATGGAATTCTCATCGAATTCCATAATTCCGTTAAAAGGAGTTCGTATATGTTCTGCAATGTCACCTGTAAATACACCCCCGGTATGAAAAGTTCGTAGAGTTAGCTGAGTCCCAGGTTCACCAATAGACTGACCCGCGATAATACCTACAGCTTCTCCCATCTCTATCAAATTACCGTTCGTGGGGCTCCAACCATAACATAGCTGACGAATCCAAAGCATACTCTTACAAGTCAGAGGTGATCTTATGGGAATCGGTTTCCCTTTCAGATTCACCGATTCATTTGCTAAAGAAGCTCCAATATCTTGATTACGAGTAGCAAAGCATCGGTTACTTATATATATATTTTCTGACAAAATACGACCAATTAATTCTTGATACAAAGAACCTCTTCCTCTTCGGGAATCACCTATGAGAATACCGCGAAAGGTGCCGCAATCCATTCTACGTACAACAATATGTTGAACCACTTCAACAAGCCTACGAGTGGGATACCCAGCATCTGATGTTCGTACTGCAGTATCTACAACTCCTTTACGGGCTCCATAACAAGAAATTATGTATTCCGTTAGAGATAATCCCTCTCGGAAATTATTTCGGATGGGTAGATCAATAATTTGTCCCTGAGGATCTGACACTAATCCTCGCATACCCACCAATTGATGGACCTGAGATGCACTGCCACGAGCACCTGAGAAAGACATCATATGTACCGGATTGGAAGGATCAGTCATTCTGAAATTCGGATTCATCTCTTGCTTCAGATACTCACTCATTGCGTACCAGGTTTCTATGAGTTGGCGGAGTTTTTCTACAGCATGCAAATCCCCACAGTCGTGGTGTTTTTCCGAAAGATTGCCGTATCGTTCAGCATCTTCGATGAGCCAACCTTTCGAAGGTGCTGTCGAAAGATCATCAATACCTAATGAAATTGCAGCAGAAGTGGCTTGTTGGAAACCCAATGCCTTCAGTTGATCTAAAACATGTGTTGCATGGGCGATTCCAAAATGTGCTACTAGTCTGCTTATAAGTTGTTTCATGGCAGTTCGATCCATAACTTTATTGTAAAATACCGAATCGATCGGTTCTGCCATAGAAGGAACCTCATCTTTTTCCGAGCAAGAATCAGCAACAAATTGAATCCATTGATTTTAATCGCTTACCGTCGATACTTTTTTTATTCTTTCTTCTTCTTCAATGAAGAAGCAATTCTCTGTTGCCAACCCCTTGCATGAACGGATCTCGCTCCAACGATGCTTCATTAGTACCTTGCATAGCTTCGTCAATTTGTTGGTTGAACAAGACACGACCTACGGTTGTGCAGATATAGATGCCAAGGATTTCTTGGTTCTTACTTTTGTCGAACCTGTAGTGCTCGTAGATCCAAGAAGAATCTCCAAAAGCTTTGTATCGGATCTCAATAGGTCCTTCCCGAATCGTTGAAGTAATCATTCGTAGATTCACTCGCCACCGGAGCCACAAAAGACTATGCGAATGGATCCGTTTCTGCTGTTGGGCTCTGAGAGCATCATCACAACTGTAGAAGTATGGTATTTTCGACAAGGTTTTCATACAGTTATTATTGCTATCATCCCTGTATGGTCGGTACCTACTACCACAAATACCTCTGTAATTTTCCATTGTGAGGATATAAAGTCCGAGAAGCATATCTTGACTCGGTACAGATACAGGCTCCCCCGTAGCTGGAGATGATAGGTTTCTATGAGAAAACATAGGTAAACGAGCTTCTGCTTGAGCTTCCAAAGATAGAGGCAAATGAACTGCCATTTGGTCGCCGTCGAAATCTGCATTGAAACCACCACAAACTAATGGATGTAAATGGATAGCACGTCCATCTACTAAAACGGGTTGAAACGCCTGTATCCCTAATCGATGTAATGTGGGGGCTCGATTCAATAGCACAGGGTGTCCGTCCATAACTTCTTGAAGAATTTTCCACACGATAGGCTCCTTATCCTGGATCACAGTTTTGGCTGCTCGAAGATTGGGGGCAAAATCCTGTCCGATAAGGCCTCGAATAACAAAAGCTTGAAAAAGTTCCATTGCCATTTCTCGAGGTAATCCACATTGGTGCAATGGGAGGGACGGACCGACTACAATAACTGATCGACCCGAATAATCTACTCTTTTACCTAGTAGATTCTCACGAAATCTCCCCTCTTTTCCCTCAATCAAGTCCGAAAAAGATTTGTAGGGTCTGTTATGACCATCCTTCATGGGCTGCCCTCTAATACCATTATCAATAAGTACATCAACAGCTTCCTGGACTAATCTTTTTTGACAAATGATCAACCCCCCTGGTGTGGAACCGCTACGTGCTAAAAAATCGGTGAGAGTATCATTTCTATAAATAACTCTTCTATAAAGTTCGTTCAAATCGGATGTGATCGACTCACCCTCACCCAATTCAATCATAGGTCTCAATTCGGGTGGAAGAACTGGTAACACAGATAGAACCATCCATTCTGGCTTTATATCTGTCCGAACGAAATGTTTGGCTAATCTGATACGCCTGACCAGAAGATCCTTCCGCCTCTGAATCTTTCTGTCCTCCCAATCATTCTCCGTTGATTTACGTTCCGTAAAATCTCTCCATTCGATATTTGCACGATTTATAACATCTCGTAAATCTAGATCAGTTAATTGTCTCTTAATAGCGTCACCACCCGTAGCTATTTCTCTGTTCCGGAATGCTCCGAATCCCCTAGGTGAAAAGAAACAGGGGAGTATATCTCTCCAGGATTGATCTTCATACTTAAATAGACCCCGTAATTTTAATGGAGTAGGCTTCTTAGTTGAAGGTCTAGCAAGAAAAAGATTGGGATAGGTTGTTATTGACACTCCCCCCCGAAGAATCGGACATGAGAGTTTCCCGTCATCCGGCTCAAATAGTTATGATTCAGGATCCAAAATCCATTTATTTATTGATACGCAGATTGTTCGTTCGTTCACAGTACAAAAGCGTCTTTGGCAGATATCATTACTACTCACTACTCAAGTAATGGTTTTTACATATCATAAAATTTTATTGAGTGGTCTCGATCCTATTGAGATTCGTGGAGCAACCAACGATTGATTCAAATACTTATTAGCGATTCTATCTAATCGCTTGACGAATCTATAAAGGTTTTCCTTGTCTGTATCTCGATCCTCGTATCCTTTAGGTTCTTCATCCACTCCGACAATATATTTATTTTTCATACGAAGTTAATTTGCAATGAATCAACTTCAATATATCATGGAGAAATTCTTGCTAAAAGGTATTTACCATTACTAATTCTCCTATTTTTACGGAATCTCAATAGCAAGTAGTTCCTACCTAACCCTAGATCAATCCCCCAGCACAATCGTTAATCCGATAGTTATTTTTTGAGCTCCACCCCATCAATGTTTGAAGGTGCGTCAGAATCAGGGGGTATCCCAATGAGTAAAGATTGGGGAATAACAGTTCCTTAAGAACCTGTGGAATCGAAACCCATGACCAAGTCACACATCGCAATAAACTAGACTTTCCAATTCTTTGAGTGGTTCAGCCAAGAGATTGGCGATACAACTGGGGAGGCGTTTCAAATACCACACGTGTGTCACAGGACACGCTAATTCGATATATCCCATTCGATACCTTCGGATCCGTGATTCGGTGAAATCTACTCCGCATTGTTCGCAAAACTCTATATTGTCTTTCTTGTTGGCAATCCCCCGGAATTTTCCGCAGGCACAGACTCCGCTTTTAACAGGTCCAAAAATCCTTTCGCAAAATAAACCATCTCTTTCTGGTTTATGGGTTTTGTAATGCAGGGTATAAGGTTTAGTGACCCGACCAACGATTTCACCATTGGGTAATACCCTTTCGGCCCAATCACGAATTTGTTCCGGAGAAGCCAACCCGATTCGAAGGTGTTGATATTTCTTTCGATAAATCATAGTACGGCGATTTCAAATTATTTTTCTGCTTTCTTTTTACGTTCAAATTTCTTCTATTTGCGGTTCGAGATTCTTTTCGAGTATTATGACATGATCGATTCTCAGAGCCAAGGATCTTAATTCTCGAACAAGTAATTTGAAAGACTCTGGAGCAGTACTAGGTCTAGGCACTGGTTCTCCGGCGACGATAGCGCCAAGTACTTCGTAACGGGCCCGGATATGATCGGATTTGGTGGTTAGCATTTCCTGCAGCGTATGAGCAGCACCAAAACCTTCCAAAGCCCAAACCTCCATTTCTCCCACCCGTTGTCCTCCCCGTCTGGATCTGCCTCGAAGAGGTTGCTGAGTGACCAATGCGTAAGGTCCACTTGAACGTGCATGGATTTTATCATCCACTTGATGGATCGGTTTCAGCATATAAGCCTTCCCTGTAGTAATAGGTTGTTCGAAGATCTCTCCGGTTCTTCCATCAAGTAATCGGTTCTTACCTGGATTATCTGGTTCAAACAACCAAGGATTTGCTGCTTGCTCACTTGCTTCGTAGAGTTCGGAAAATACCAATTTTCTAGAAGCTTCTCGTTCGTATCTTTCATCGAAAGGTGTTATTCTGTAATTCCTTCCGAGGAGATCCCCAGCTAAACCAAGTAAACATTCAAGAATTTGTCCTACATTCATTCGTGAAGGTACACCTAAGGGACTTAGTACCATATCGACGGGTGCACCATTTTGCATGAAAGGCATATCCTGCCTGGGTAATATTTTGGAGACGATGCCTTTGTTGCCATGCCTCCCAGCAACTTTATCACCTACTTGTATATTACGTTTTTGTAGGATATACACATGAACAATCTCCGCATCATTGGAAGTATCTTCTTTACGAATGAATCGGACATCGATTACTCTTCCCTTTCCACCAACAGGAACTTTGAGACAGGTTTCTCTCGGAGTCGCTACTTGCACACCAAAAATAGCTTGTAATAATTTGCCCTCCGGGGCACGTGAATTCTCTTCCGTTTCTTGAGGTGTTAATTTACCTACCAAAACATCTCCTGTTTCCACCCATGACCCTGTCGATGCAAAACCATTCTTATCTAGGTGTCGGAGCAAATAATCATCTAGATGAGGTATTTCTCTAGTAAATCTTTCAGCACCTTGACTCGTAACACGAGCCTCGACTTCGTACTTCTCTATATGGATTGATGTATAAATATTTTCATATACCGGACGTTCACTTATTGGAATAGCATCTTCAGAATTGTAACCTTCCCAAGGCATATAAGCTACCAAAACGTTTTTTCCCAGAGCTAGCTCTCCCTTTGAAGTTGCTGTGCCATCAGCTAGGATTTGTCCCTCTTTCACGTATTTCTCTCTGCCAATTCGGGCTTTTTGGTGTATGCAAGTACCGTTATTGGAACGTTGATACACAATCAAATGAGTATCCCTTTCCTTTTCGTTGTTCAGTAATACAGTGATTTTTTCACTACCAATATAATGCAGCTTTCCTCCGTATGTCGATGTGATTGCACTCCCTGAATCTAGAGCTACTTGACTCTCTATACCCGTTCCTACAATGCATTTCTCCGGTTTCAAAAGTGGAACTGCTTGGCGCTGCATATTTGAACCCATCAAAGCACGATTGGCATCATCGTGTTCGAGGAAGGGAATGAGGGAAGAGCCAACAGAAAAATATTGTAGAGGGAAAATACTTCGTAAGTGGACTTGTTCCCAAGCAATAGCAACAAAATCTTGTCGGTAACGTGCAGCAGTAATCTGTGCTTCCTGACCGTTCTCATCCAGAGCTAAACAATTACCAGTAGCTATGCAATAATATTCATCTTCCCCAGCTGATAAATCGATGATTCTTTCTTCATCGGATGATTTCGAAACTTCATAGAATGGACTCTCCAAGCAACCTAAAGTACTTATTCTTGCATGAACAGCTAGTGAAGCTATAAGCCCAGCATTCATTCCTTCGGATGTTTCGATTGGACAGATACGTCCATAATGACTGGGATGAATATCACGTACCTGAAAACCTGCGGTTCTTCTCGTCAATCCTCCGGGGCCCAAAGAACTTAATCTTCGCTTGTGAACCATTTCTGTCAAGGGATTTGTTTGATCCAGAAACTGGGACAAAGGATGCGAACCAAAAAATTCTTTAAAAGTTATTGTTAATGGAGTCGGGGCTACCAAAATTCTCGGGGTTGGTAATCGTTTGCGTTTGGTTGCTCCCCGCAGAATTTGTCGGATCGAATTTTCCAAACGATTTAATGCTAATTTTGATTGATCTCGTAATAGATCCGCTACAGAACAAACACGGCGATTTTTTAGGTGATCTATATCATCGAGTGCACCTACTCCGAATTTTAATCCTAGTAAATAATTGACAGCTGCTACAACATCTTGGGGTAGTAAAAGAACTTCGTTCTCAGGCACATCGAGATTCAATTTTGAGTTCAGATTTAATCGTCCCATTCTTCCTAGTTCACATCGCTGCTGAAAAAATTTTTTCTGCAATTCTTTGCGTATAGATTCCGAGAAAGTTATGTCCCCACCTATGCAATATAACTGTTTATAAGGTTCAGCAATAGCTTCTTCTGCTGACAATGGGCACTCCTTACCCGTAGCTCCCCTCACAGATATAGACTTTAGCAAGATCTTGGGATAGCAAACACTTCCCAGAATTTTTTCCAGATCCAAACCCATTGCTAGTAATAAAACCAAAACAGAAACTTTTCGTTTTTTACTTATACGTGCCCATATCCTCGCTCTACCATCAATTTCTGGTTTCAACCTACCCCCCCAATTAGATATTATAGTTCCAGCATATACAGGGATTCCATTATGATCTAATTCTGAACTGTAGTATATACCAGGGCTTCGCAAAATTTGATTGGTCACGACTCTTGCAACACCATTAACCACAAAAGTGCCTTGGGAGTTCATCAGGGGAATACTTCCGAGGAAAACTGTTTGTCTTTGTACTTTTCTGTCTTCCCCACGTATCGATTCGGCAGGTACATATAAATCCGATGAATATGTAATGGATTGGTACACAGCGTCTCTCTCTTTCAGAAATGGCTCCACCAATCGGTATTGCTCGCCAAATATTCGAAATTCGAATCCTTCGTCTGTGTCTTCAATTTCTGGAGAGTTGGTAAGCTCTTCGATCAAGTTTTGGGTGGTGAAACGATTAAATCCTTCGAATTGTATTCTCCCAAATTCGGGGAGTACAAAAATCTCCATGTTCTCCTTTAAAGTTTCGCTGGATGCTTCACTCGTATTTACAAAAGAGTGAAATTCACGCTCAGTTCCAATTTTCTTCATCTTTTTCAGATCAGTTGTCAAGAGAATCTCGTGATCCCAGCTCTCATTCCTATATCTGCAAGTTGCCCGATACAAATAACTTGAAAACGGATTGAGCAATACGTATCATTTGATTGTAGATGGTGGCGGCATGGCCAAGTGGTAAGGCGGAGGACTGCAAATCCTTCATCCCCAGTTCGAATCTGGGTGCCGCCTCGCAAAGTCTGGAATTTTCTAAAACTGTGGGTTGTCCATACCGTCGCTTCTAGGAACGAATTGTTATGCTCCGCTATAGCCTGTAACGTTTGAAGCGTTCCCGAATCCATCACGTTATGGTCAACCCTATATGATCCTAGGATAATGCCGAATCAAAAACAAGTTGATTTCTAACATTTATTGATTAGCAATAATTTCGTCATCCTCTTCCTCTATCCGAAAAAAGCTTTAGTAAGATCTGTTCCTATGTACACATCCATATATAGATAGAAATATATATATATATATATATATATATATATATATATATATATATATATATATATATATACGTATTTTCTTTCTTGCTGGTCGAAACAGAAACGAAAAAAGGGAACATTTCATGGATATTACAAGTATAGCTTGGGGTGCTTTAATGGCTGCTTTTACTTTCTCTCCTCCACCTGTTGTATGGGGACGAAGTGGGTCATAAACGAATTCTGTTAAAACCCCAATAAGTTACTCGTTCTTGTCCCCTGAGTTCCATGAAGGGTTAAGCGGGGAGGGAGGGGGATCGACTCTTACATAAAAGAGATTCGATATCCCTCCTCGTAAAAGACATATGCTGCGTAATGGATTCCGTCCCACTTCTGTTTGGATGTTCTATTCTTCGATTTCAAATTCTGATAGATGTATTTGCTCTTCCCGTCAAAATGGATACTTGACTCGGTAGTTTTTTCCACCCGAGACTCTGCTTGATCTGAGTTACTTCTCAGATAAATACTTTCCGCGACAAAAAAAATACTAGTTCCGCTTAGAAGTATTTGAGATAATAGAAGAATGGGATCGAGCCTCCAACCTTGGAAGAACAGAATCCCTCCACACAATAATCCGATAGCAGAGAATAAGAAGTCATAATATTAGGATAGGTCGGTTCGGACTCCTCAGCACTTCCCCCCCCCCCCTAGAAACCATATATGATCCTTTCGGTTCTGTATGGCTTGAGCAAAAGAGAATAATACAATTATTTCCTTACCCGAGATCCAAGTGGATTCAAATAAATCTTTTGGATTGTCTTACCCTTCCCAATTGGTTCAAGTCTATATATTGTTCCAATTCTGTAAGAATTCCATCCTGCAGTACTTTTTTCTCCAATGTCTTTAGGTTCATATCAAATCCCGTCGCTATTATTATCTCTCCTCCAGAGAGAAGAAATAAATACCGATAGTATTATTCCATTCCATATCCTCGAATAAAAATATGAAAATACGTTTACGGAACAGTGTGGAAAAAAAAACTGTTGAAACAATTTAACCATAGATTTTGTCCCACAATTCCGGGAATCTTTCTGCCAAATTCCTATTTTTCAGGTTTCATACCAATCCTTTGAGATAAATATGCTGAAACTATAGCCGAAATTCGGTTCAAAGTACGTTCGGAATCGCACCTCTAGAGACGTGGAGTTCCCTACTCCTAAGGGCATATAAAAGTAAACCCATCATTATTAGTACTATACCTACTATAGTACTGGGACCCAGTTCTGTATGGTTCATTTATCGATACTTTCGTAGCTCTCTGATAGGATGGAGGGAAGATCTATTCGATAGATAACCTCCCTCCCCTACCCAGTGATATGATTTCAATTGTTTTGACTAGCTGTGCGTACATAAAGAATGAGCAAAAAAGCAGTGGGAATTAGAATGAAGAGAGCAGTAGCAATAAAAGCTGAAATGTTAACTTCCATGATTATATCATCCTAATAGTTTCTCGGAAATATCCGAAACATTATTCAATAATGGGGTGTGAATCTGTTCTTTGATAAGATAGTAATACGTCAGCCCGGTCGAATCCCTAATTCAAAATCTTCCTCCAATCCGTGGTTCCATTATAAGGATCTGGTACTTAGAGCTACATGGATTCTCCCACTATCGATGGAATAGTATAGCATATAAAAATACTTATTCGACGATAAAATCATCCATGTATTTTTATCGAAAGATTTCATCAATTAATGAATAGAGTTTCGTTCTTACGAATGGGTTTCATCCGTCACTATCACCATGATCGTAACGGTGGCGTCGTATCCATCCATGCCTTGAAGAGGACTCGAACCTCCATGCTTAGAGCACGAAATTTTGAATCTCGCGTGTATACCATTTCACCACCAAGGCCTAGTGCGATAAACAAAAGAAAATGCATATATATATATATATATATATATATGCATTGTGTGCACCTGCACGTATCGAATCACCTAGGAACTAAATAGAATCCCTGTAGGATGGGGATGAGATTCAAAAGCTCAGCGTTACCTGTTACTAATGGCACAGGCACGTCTCAAAACGTTGAAATGATAATGAATTGGGAACAGAGGGGGGGGTGGCAACAGCTCATTATGATCAGGAGAAGAGATTGCTTAGCCTCAATGTATCTTGAAAAAAGTATAGGATCGGATTCGTGAGAAAACCCAAGGTGACCGACCCAATTGCGCATATAGAGATACTGAATTCAATAGAATTCGTAGCTATGGGAATGGACAATGGAATCGTATAAGTCTGTACATAAGGATTTATTCGTGTATCTACTGGGTATAGCATCAACTTAATGATCCTGAGATAGTAGTATATCGAAATAGCGCTTGTGATTAGTGCCACCACAACTAGCAGGTGTAGACCTGCCTGCCAACCACACCAGAATGGATACAATTTCCCAAAAAAACCTGTTAGGGGCGGAATACCCCCCAAAGATAACAAACATAATGTTAATGAAAGAGTTAGTAACGGATCTTTCGCATATAATCCTGCATAGTCGCGGATATTATCCGTTCCCGTGCGTAAACCGAATAGTGTTATACAAGCAAGAGTTCCTGTGTTCATGAAAATGTAAAAGAGGATATAGAGAATCATACTTGAGTATCCTTTCAAATCACCAGTTACTAACCCAATAATGATGTATCCGATTTGACTTATTGAGGAATATGCAAGTATACGCTTCATACTCGTTTGAGTGACTGCAACCAAATTACCCAATACCATACTCGGAATGGCTAGAATTTCCAACATAAGTTTCCACTCGTTCGGTGAGAAAATGAAAAGAGTGCCTAGGATTCGAATGGTCAGGGCTATACCAGCTATTTTGGAAATAACAGAAGAAAAAGCAACAACAGGGGTTGGTGAGTCAGAGTCGGAAAGTTCTGAATTCCTCTCGTTCAGAACCGTGCGTGGGATTCTAATCCCACACGGCTCCTGGATAATGAATTAGTAGTTGATGCTACTGGTGGCAACAGCAATAAAATATAAAGTTTTTGGCAATTAACTCATTACCCTCCTCGCTTCTGTGCAATGATTCAATCAATCATAAGATTCGAACTTATCGAGGAATCCTTGCGTTTCAATGATTCCGATACATTATCATTTGAATTTTCTCCGTTCCCAATAGTTCCGACAAATTATTATTTTAGGATCGTATCTTTCGGACTGGTAATTACTGATGCTATTCCATGTCTCGAAGAATAGAGACTGATTCAGTATCTACATCAAGTGAATTCCCATGCGCTTCGAATCTATGCGTCGCAAATTCTTCGTTCGCAGGAGCTATCCCTAATAATTATTTGATGTGTCAAATACTTCTTGTTTCTGAAGAAATAGATGCTCCGGATTCTGCTTTACCCTAAATTCAAAGTTCTTTGTAAGAATCTCATCAAAGTTCAAGTGGAGGTCATACAATTATATATATATATGTATTTCGTTCCTATTGAGTTCTCTCAACGAAATCTCATTGATGTTACGCGTGTGTCGTATCAATAATTAAGATTTGTTGAGCGGATCGCACTCCTTCATATATATCGGGAGTCCATTGGTGAAAAGGAACCATCGAAAGCTTGGAAGCAAGTCCGACCACAACACATATAAGTGCAAGAGAAATTATTGCAGAGTTACAGATTCGGGTATCCGAAAGACCGTCAACTATCTTTTGTGGATTGGTCTCTCCCCCAGATAGACCATACAACCAGGAAAAACCATAAACAAGAATGGAGGAACTCATCCCACCCATAAGTAAATACTTCACGGCAGACTCATTCGATCTGATATCCTTTTTCGTATATCCGCACAACAGGTAGAGGGATAGGCTCAGACATTCCAAAGATACGAATATAGTTATGAGGTCATTGGCACCGCAGAGAAACATTCCTCCTGCAGTACCTGCTAATACGAACACCAAAAATTCGGAGATAGCCATTTTCGTGCATTCAACATATCCCACAGCTAAAGGAAGGCATAATGGAGAACACAACGCTATAAGCATTTGGAATATTCTGCTAAAACCATCTGCTTGGAGAGAACCCGAAAAACCAATGATCGGCTCTGCTTGCCACTGAAAGGATAGTATAGTAATAGTTATAAACAAACTCATTGAAGATATGACATATAACGAGTTTGTACTCTTCTTGTTGGATACTAAATCAATTAACAGAACAATTAACAAACCAAAGATCGGAACGCACTCCGGTAGGATAATATTCCCATATAAAGAAAATGTATCGAGTTCTGATTTCATAAGAATTTCTCAAAGGATAGGATGGGGGTATCGGTCCGATCTTCTGCATCTCTAATCAGGGGGAAAAAAAGTAGTAAGCTGTGGCATTACAGGGACGTGCCGTTCTGTTACCGGATCCGTGATTACCACTACCAGGTAGTGATAATCACAAATTCTACGATCAAATAGAGTATCTAAATTTTAGTAATCGAATGAATTACGATGCAATGAGCGAATTCCTTGGATTTGACTATCGAATTCAACGAAAATGTGCAAAGGCTTTATTAGCTTCTGCCATCCTGTGGGTTTCTTCTCTCTTGCGTACAGCGATTCCATTATCTCTTGCTGCATCTATCAATTCATGACTGAGTCCAACAGCCATACCTTGACCCGAGCGTTTACGCGCTGCTCCCAATAACCAACGAATGGCTAACGCCTTTCCCTGGATTGATCCAATCTCAAGCGGAACTTGATATGTCGATCCACCTATTCGTCTCGCTCTAACTGCTATATTAGGGGTTACTCTACCCACCGCTTGACGTAATATGTATAACGGATTCTTACCCGTCCTTTTTTCCACATTTCTCAGAGCGCCGCAAAGGATTTGATAAGCTAGTGATTTTTTACCACCCTTCGAAATGCGATTTACTAACATATTCACCAATCGATTGCGATATACTGGATCGGGTTTTGCAATTCCTTTCGCCGTAATACTTCTACGTGACATTGTACAAATGATTGAATTGATGCTCTTGACTGAGTAACGATTTCTTCAATTTATTTTGACTTCTTCATTCCATATTGTGGGATAGAATCCTTCTACTTCCCCATAAACCGTACGTCCACCTTTTAGCGGATACGGCTTCCAACATCTCAGTATTTTGTGATGCTTACTCATTCCCTAATTGAGCATCCGTTTCCATCATTTACTTCATCGGAAATCCTGTATTTCGCGATCCCCACACTTCGATTGAAACACCCTTTAGGTCGATACGAATTGTGCAAAAGCTCTATCTGAATTTTCATTGCTATTCAATTCTCATACGTTCCGAATGGATGAGAACTTAATTCTTTCAATCAGGATTGGATGAAACTGAGAGAGAAGAAGAAATAGATGCATCTTCTGCCCCCCACCCCATCTTTCCGTTGCTTTCTATGCACATGCGACAGAGACCCTAGGTGTTAGTACATAATGAGCACAATGAGATCAACTCACGGTGTAGTAGCCTGCTCCAGTCCCCCCGTAAAATATTAATCTTTAGTTGTTGGGTCAGCTATTTATCCACTTGTTTCTAGCAATTATTCAAGTATCCTGAAAGGATACAAGTCTTGGGGAGTGATATACAACGCACTAGAACGCCCTTGTTGACGGTCTTTTACTCCTACAGCATCCAATGCTCCTCTAATGATGTGGTATCTCACACCAGGTAAATCTTTGACTCTTCCTCCTCTTACTAGAACAACAGAATGTTCTTGCAAATTGTGTCCCATACCAGGTATGTATGCAGTAACTTCAAACCCAGATGTCAATCTGACCCGAGCAACTTTTCGCAGGGCGGAATTTGGCTTTTTCGGTGTGGTGGTGTGAAAGTCGGCAGAACCAGTTGCCTGTGCTGTCGCTCTACAAAACCGTACGTGAGATTCTCATCTCATACGGCTCCTCGTTCGA